AATATGCCAGGAATGATAGCAGGAAAGGAAGGATCCATAGTCAAGATAGCCACGGACAGAATAGGTTTTTCAATTCAATCAGAAGTAGCGGCACATTCATCTGCTTCTTTAACTTAACAGCGGCCCCTGCTTCTATTAGTGAAATAGTGAAGAATCCAATACCGAAAAAACCAATTGCAATTTATAATGTTAGCATGCCCCCATGTGGGACTTCTTAAGTCAGATGAGCGAGGAAGGGAATTCTCCGATCTAAAGCCAAGCCAGAACTAGCAATATTGTCGGATTTGAATGCCCATCTGAGATGAGTTAGGTCAGGAAAGGTGGCAAGAGCCTATTCTATTATACGATACCACCAAGAGATCGAATTCCTCCTTGCAGTTGATTAACTATAATTGGACATGGTAAGGAAAGCAGGAATGTAATCAGGCTCAGACCTATTCTTGCAAGAGGCGATTCGTGCACAAGCCCTTCTTCTTCGGCCTTTTGACTCTTTCTTGCTCTTTAGGGAATTTCGGAGTGAATGAGTTCAACAAAACAAGGAAAGAAGGCTATAAGCTGCCTACATGGAATCATGCACACCTCCCAGAAAGAGTATATTGCGAGAATATCATGCTAAATCTCCCTAGCTTCCTTCCCCACCCACCTTACTCTAAGGCCTCCTCTAGTGGATCATCTTCTTGTCCATAGCGAGTACTTGATATACGATGATACTTAACTTCACTCCCCGCACATGCTCTATAAAAAGTAGCCTTCTACTTCAGTTAGTTGTCCCACTCTCTAACATGCTGCTTGCGTCAAAAATGGGGTTTGCAACGGATCTGCATTCGTGGGAGTGACCTGCTCCAAGGCCATTTAGTGAAGCAGACCTTCGCTGACGGGGATACCATAAACCCACCCTTTCGGATGAGGAAAGAAGCCAGCCCAATCCTCACAAAGAAAGACCGTTCAGAGCCGCTTTCACGCTCAACGTTAGGAGAGAAAGATAGTTTAGATGAGAGGGGAGCAACGCAGGAAAACAAGTTAGCCAAGGGTACAGAATCGGGGAGTAAGAAGAACTCTGAAGGGTTGACCTGTGACTAACTTCGCTTCGGTTAAAAGGCATCGGGCTAAGGTCTCACGATGAGCCACTCAAATAAGCTGAGTAATTGCTCTTTGAAGAAGTCCTCGCTTTCGAATATCATTCCTTTTCTTCTTTTTCCTCGAGTCCCCTCACTCTATTGCCTAACTACTTGACTGAGACTGAGCTTACCTCCTCCCTTTCTTCTCACTTGACTGGTGAGCTACTTACTCTCATTGATACTTGAAAGAGATAGATAGTAATATAGGCTGAGAGGAATGTAAGACGAGCTACTCGTCTATCTACCTAAGACTCGTTCTAAAATCAGTTGACTGGCTCACGTACTATCGTTCTATTTGAATTCCGTTTCTCCGAAAGCGGGCTCAAAGCAAGAAAGAGTTCTTTCGCGCAGCTCGCCCCGGCAGTGAGACTTGTGCTTTCGAGTCAGCCATTTGCTCATCGCGGTTCTTACGTCGGAAAAGAAAGAGATTGGGAACATGATTCGCTCTGGGAGATGTTTTAAGCCAGACAACCTGAAAACATCTGGAGATAAAGAAAAGGACAAGGAGAAGGAAAAAGAGAAAGGAAAAGACTGATGCTTTTCTCAAGGCAATCCAGAAGTCGGAATAGAATGTAGCCGAACAGCTTAGCAAAGTCCCTGCCAAAATTTCGATCTTAGGTCTTCTTTTAACTTAAGAGCACCACCGAGAACAAATGATGGAAAGATTTCGGAATGCACATCTCACCCCAGACATTTCACCCGAGAGATTGGCTAGGTTAGTGGGACATATTTTTGCTCAGCTTCAACCTCGTGAGAGGTGATTGTACCAGTAGTCAAAGAGATCTCAAGATAAAGAGGTACCATATCATATGTGTAAGGAGAACGGGCATGACACAGCAAGTTGCTAGTATAACTTGCTCACACAGCAGGGGTCTGAAAGCTTTTCAGTCAAGACCGGTCGGGGCTCTGGAGAGGAAGAATCTACATCGATCACGATGCGAGCAACAAGGTAATGATGTCCTCGACCAAGCCGAAAGACAGATCTCATCACAGCACTTGCTTTCCCTAAACTATCTATCCTTAGAAGTAGGGCGAGCAAAACTGAAAGAGGGAATTCTCTAATCCGATAGCCTTACAACAAACAAGCTTCCTTAACGCACTAGCTTTGAGTTCCTACTTTAAAAGCTCTTAGAAGTTCAAAACCAAAAGACAAAGCGCATCGCTCTCACGCTCGCACTTAAGACAAAGGAAAGAAGTTATTCGCCTTTTTTTTATAAACGAGTCTTGTGTACTAATAGACTTGCTTACCGTAACCGCAAAGAAAGAAGACATATTAGGAAAAGGTTTCTACAAAAGCGGCGCAAACTCGAGACTCAAAGCAACAGGACTTCTGAGTTAGAAGCCGACGTGGCCGAACAACTCATGAGGTTGTTCCGAAGTTCGGGAAGGGTTAGTAACGCTGATCAACTAAATGGGGAAACAGTATTCGAAGTGGTTGATCGTCTCCATTATATGCTATAGGGCTTTTCTCTCGATCCCCGCGTCCTAACGCAAGTTCGTAACAGCCTCTCCGGTCTCAACGAACAAAGTGCTTTTTTTTATAGAGCCGTAGAGTTGTTGATAGAAAGATTGCAAGATGGCGTCTAACCTAACCCTCCCTTCTTCGTCCTTTGCTCCACTTCGCATAGAAATGGCATGGTATTTAGTTTGGTTTTTTCCACGGGGTCCCCCCCATCTTTCTTTATATAGACTAAGAGCACCGAGAAACGAACGGATCCAATATCAAGATCGGCGTAATCGCTCATAGGGACGTTTCTATCCGGATAGAGGATAGTAACGTGCTATGAGTGAGTAAGGGATGGAAGTAGTCTGCTGGCTGGTAGTCATTGGTACTACTTTCTTTATGAAGAATATCGAAGAACCTAATGGATCGAACTTTATTATTAGAATGCTAAAAGGATGTAGCCCCCTATCACTAGAAGTCAGCTAATCTCGGAAAGAGACTGTCTATTGCTGGATAGCTATCTCTGGCCCCTTGGTTCCTGTCTATGAGATGGCACGAGGCCGGAAGAACCCATTCCCCGCTTTCAGATAGGTGTCTCGATCCGTCGTTCTCGATCTCGTCCTACAATCGGCATAACAACTTCTCTTTCTACATCTGCTATTATCCGAGTTTCCTATGCTGGTGTAGGCTTTCGATGTAAAGGTCTGTGAAACCGCATAGAGGTCAACTTTATTTCGGCGGGGATCTATAGTTGATTTAAGAGCTCTAGCAACGTTGGCTTGTTTTGTGTCCAAGGCAAGGGTACTGACTGCAAGGGGGAATAGTAAGAAGACTTGTCGAAAAGAGGGTTCAGCAACATAAAGAGATTATACGTCCATTCTAGTCTAGCCTATCCTCCTAATCTTTAGTTCACCCCTGATTGAAACCAAGTACTGAGACCCAAGGAAGCATCTAAGTCAGCTGATAGAACCCTCCGGCTATAGCAGGGAAGTTCAGTCAAAGGTGCTACGTTGAGAAGGACGCTAGGTAGGGCTATGTTTAAATCAAAGAGGTAAGGAGTTAGCTTTCCTATTCCGATTGTAAATGAAGTGAGTCTAGGTAGGCTCACGAATTCGATTCAGTTGGTGTTCCTGAAGCAATGAGTGAAAGCCCGGTAATTTTTGAAAAGAAAAAGAGCGGTTTCTTTACTCGGGCGTAGAGGAGAGTAAGATTCGAATGAGTTTAGTTCAACCTGAATCCGTACCTGCTTTAAGAAAGTACGAATCATCTTCAATCAATTCCGAATCTACTTCGGTGAATGCAGATAGCAAGGATCCGCCAACGAGTGAAACCTAGGGCGTTCGGGTGCAGCTATTAGTTTACGCTTTTTTCATGTTCGGGGCAAGGTTCTCGTTTCCAAGGAGCAGTCCACACACTTCAACTACAAACGGGACTCTTCAATAAGAACTAGTTCCAGTTTCTAACCAGGGGTACCGATACTATATAGTACCAAGTTGCTCCTCATCCGCATTCGAGGATGCTTACACACACCAGCCTGTTATGGTTCCAGAAGCAAGAAGAAAAGTAGCTGCTAACTATGCAGAGGAGCGTTACACTTCAAAGTCAAATCCAGTAAAAGCACGAATTCAAAGCGGGGCAAGCCTCAGATTGAAAGCCGGAGCCCACCCGGGGAGATAACCATGTGGAACGAGACCATGCAGCAACTATTTGGCGACTTTACTCTATTGGTAAGTTTCTCAGTCTCATTTCGAAAGGATAGCTAAGCAGAGGCTTTACTACCCCTAAAAGGCAAAAAGGCAGATAGGAAGAAGCTTTGAAAGTCAAGTTGAGACTTGGCACAAGGAGCAGTCCGCGGCAACTCCAACAGGTAATGCTGCCTAATCCACATCTCCCATTTGTACCCCGGGGGACCCATCAGAGAAAGCCCTAAGTTGCTACGTACCAAGCCGAAACCAACTACAAGTCGTACTTTGACTCGAAGGGCTGCAACCTCTTAGAAGGCAGGAAAGCAGGCACTCACCCAGCTAACATAGGCGCCGATAATGATAGCTCTTAGAGAGAAAGAAAGGGAAGGCAGTGACTCGTGATCAAGAAAGTGACACTGCACCCTCGCCCTTTATAAGGAAAGGGGGAAAGAAAGCGATTACACTAATGCTAATTCATAAGGGCAAGGAAGTGAAACGAAGAAAGCAACCCATTCTCAACAGGAGTCCAGACATAAAAACAAGTATGACCAGGCGAAAGAGACCCGTTCCCACCGGTATTGACTACAAAGATACAGCTTAACAATAGAGATGCAAGAACAGGATGGATTGTCTCACCCCCAGTAAAGGAGACTTGGAGGCTTTCAAACTGGATTAAGAAGTCTCATCTAATTCTCACAGGCTTTACCACCACATGCTTTTTCTCATTGGCTGAGAAAAAGAGACTGCCGGCTTCCCTTTGCCAACTTATTCAATGCCAACTTCAAAGGCTGTAAGAGACCTCCCAAGAGATGGAATTGAACTAAATGTAATAGAACTTCAAGCAAGAAGAACTGAAATGAAAGACGATCGATCCCCAGGGGCGAAGCTACTCAAGTAAAGCGAAGAGTGGCTTTAGCTACTGAACTGACAAGGACAGGGACGAAGCTTATTACTTCAACAATCGGCTCGAAAACAGAAAGATTAGATGAGCTTGGAAAACTCGCCCACTCAGGGATAAACTGAAGCTGTGACTGACTCTTTATACTAAGAGGGGATATTAGATCAACTAACTAGCACCCCAACTGGAAAATCCTAAGGGTATACTGGAAATATGGCAGGAGGAACCCTAGGGATTAGGCCTATGGCTTAGCCTTCAACTTGTATTATGTCACTCCAATTGTATTAGGCAAACTCCATATAACAGGATTGTTCAATGGCCCTCTAACCCTATCCAAGGTAAGCAGAAATGCCAATCCTTTCAAACCCAATAAAGTAAGGGACTCAGAGATAGCCCTAGCCCCATTTCCTCTGCAAAAAGGAGCTATATTATCCTGCTGATTGAGACAGATTACTTTGAAACTGGATCAACGGAAACTATTTGCTCGGCTGGACCATATTCCGTCGCCCCTGGCTTAAAATGCTCGGGTTTTCTATTTTGGGAGGGTGAAAACTTGCTTTTCTTATTTGCTTTCCTTCTCTCGCTTGACCTTGTCTTGTGTTCAATAAAGAGACTCTAACCGGGAAAGAGAGATTCTGATCTAGGCAAGAGATAGACTCCTCAGACCTTTTCATATTGGACCTGGGCCTACTACTGGTTATAAGATACGACTCCTTAGACTACTACGGCAACAGGCTTCTCACTTAACTTAAAGGAAGATTGTTAGCTCCTTAGGGCATTACGAATCAAAGGCATAAGCCATGGAAGGAGAAGGGGGAAGGTAGATGGTGTTGGTCGCCTTGTTTTATGCCGCTGGAGGCTGCAATGCCGTTGACTACTTAATTCCTTCTTGTAGGTCTTTCATTTCTCTGGGACTTTCATTGGTATATAACCTGGGGTACGCACTATTTGGTTGGGTCATTGTCGGGCTTCGACTCCGGTCCTGTCGATCGCCTAATATGAGGCTAGAGTGACTTATCTGGTCTGCCATTAGGGCGTTGTTCTCACCTGCGTGACTCTCGATCAGACCACGGTGAGGCTGATCCTGCGTTGGGGCCGAAAGAAGTGCTTACCCGTACCCGTCCCCCCGAGCCTTACTTACTTCGTAACCTCCCTTTAAGCCTCGCTCGCTAGCAACCGTCGTGACGAGACGAAGGGATCAATGTACCCGGATTTGAAGATGAGAAGAATTGTCACCTAGAAAGCGAATGTTCATGTTCTTTTTTAGCAATGTAGGACGACGGAGGCGATTCATGACGAGCGGTCACAGTCGTGCGTGACTCTATTTATATTATATAGAAAAGTTATACAAACTACATATTCGCTTTCCTGGGAGCTTTGGTAGCTATCGCATGTAGTCGTAGGTGGAGATCAACAAGTGGTCAACATTTAGCCCTCACTGAAAGATATGCTCCTCGTCTGCGATTGCAATCTCTGGCTGGAGAAAGATAGAGACTTCGTCGTGATGGGACAGATGACTTTGTTTGGTAGGATGCCGGGATAATAGAAAGATCTTCGAGAAAAGTGCTTTCGTCAACGCTCGCCTCGTAATAGAGACGAATGGTACACCTGTTCTCCAAGCAGCTTCGTTACGTTACAGCGGTTCGGTCATTTGGCAGCACCCGTTGAACCAATAAGAGGAGCGAAAGACCTATCGGTGATACGAAAGCCTACCTCGCGATGAAAGACTCCATTCCCGAATTGGAACACAAGAACCAGAACCGAGAAACGCGGGGCTCCCTGTGGAATGATGAAAGCGTGGTCGTTCCCGTATCATCGAATTCATTGCTGTGGGTCTTTTTTCCCGCAATAGCGGATTCTAGACTTTTTTATTTCGTTTTGCAGACGAGTCCGGCCACACCAACCCTACGGATCCGTCGGAGCAAGCGGTTAAGGCCAAGGGCAAGAAGAAGATGACTCCCCGGAAGAGGGAATCTCTTTTGATCAACCGAGCTTATATGCTATAGGGCTCGATACTACTAATGCTTGCTTTACTAACAGCAGCACCTGCCGTGGGCTTTACTGACTAACGAGTTATCTGACGGCACCTAAGCGGAAAGAGATAGCTTTTATTCATCTGCCCTCCGCCTGGAAAGAAAGAATCTGTCAATCTGCCTACATATTATCTCTTAAGCTCGCGCACGAGAGAATTTTATGATCGCATCTCGCTTTTTCTTCTGAGCAATAGCCAATGACGACTCTTTGGTATGGTATCGCGCGCTGAGTATACACGTGAGAACCGGCACCCCTTAGTCTAGTCTATAAACACAATACAATCAATCTGGTTACAAGAATGGCGGGGATACTCTAGAGTTTACTAATGATCTTCACATCCGAACTGAGACTGTACAGTCCACCCTCACTCCAGACACAAAGAATCGCTTAGCAAACTCTAAGGCACCAGTCTTAGAGACTCAATCTTTCTCTAAGTCAATCTTAACATGTAACTGGTCCATCAGTGTTCGGTACTCACTTGCAACCCCAATGATGAGGATCGTGCTTCTTCTCGCATAGTCAGTGAACCTACGTCCCGGGTACACTCGCTCGGTGCAAATCCACACGCACAAATGATGTGCAAGGGGAGGCTAAGGAAACCCAATGGTTGACCAGTTCAAAACCATTCTATCTCTGTTCGCCGCGGGAGATCTTTCCTTGGTCTTGCAAGTCCGGCAATCGTAGCTAGGACATTGCTTTGAGTTATTCCACCATGGGCATAAAAAGCCTCATCAAGCCCAGACTGAACGGAGGATAGTTAGTAGCCGCTTTTTTTGGAAGGCGAGGCCAAGACGGCGCCTGGGAAATGTTATTTAACAGCTAGCTTTGATTGAATAGTGAGTCTGTGCCATACATAAGTTATATCTTTCTTCCTCGCCGGTGCAAGGCCTTTTCTCCTCTTTGGTTGCGGGCCTTAGCTGGATCAGTGGGTGGAATCGAAGTGTAAATAGGAGTGTTCTACTCCGAATCAGGTGGCCTTGGGAGCTCTTTAGTTAGGTAACACAAGGAAAAAGCCTTGTTTGTAGGTTCAATTCCTGCAGGGGGTAATCAAATTCAGTGTTTCTCGTAAGAGTCAGAGATGCAACTTTTTTTAATGCTTTCTCAAGCTGTTGGTCACTGATTCCCTAACTTGGTTTCGAAAAGCCAGCGCCCAAAGGTGCTCTATTGAGCCGGTCACCGTCTGGTAGAGTAGGAGCCAACAAAGGAAAGTCATGGACTGATCGCTTGGAGCATTCAATTGCATGAGAAAGGTCGATCTCAATTGCTTAACACCATGTAATCGTTCAATGTGAGGAAGCAGGGACCAGACTATAGAGCCTAATTCAAAAAAATGGTCAGCTTTCTTTTTAAGCGCTAGAAGAGTCACTCGAGTTTTTGCCTGCCTCTCTGCTTCAGCATATTTTAAGCTTTTCCAAGAGAAAAGGAGACATACGGAATACCCGACAATGAGATGTACCGATTGGATGGGGCTACAAAAGGAAGAAGAGTTCCTCGATCTTGGCATGAAACGTAACACTTCGCCCACTGCAAGATAAGACGATAGGGGTATGTGACTAGACCTGCAAGACTCGCTTTGGGTTACTCCACTGAAAGGGCAACTAAAGGAAAGGGCATTCACTCGATCTATGACAACAAGGGCTTGGACTCGAGCGATGTTAGGCATGGACTGCTAGCGGACTGGAAAGAAGGACTTGTTACATCCTCAAAGAGTGAGAAGTACCTCAACGAATAGAGAAAAGTCAAGACAAGAAGAAAGTCTCTCCGATTCCTTTCGGGGATAAACCGGTCAGGTTGACTTTCGACGTCGTGTCATCTCGTATTTGGTCTAGATCTTATCAATGGTTAGATAAGATTGAAAGAAAACTCTGGAAGAGTGCTCTGGTCTTGCTATGGCTCTGGCGCCGAAAGGCCCCTCGAGTCCTCTGGTAGGATAGAGTAATAAGACGCGCATCTGAGCGCCTTTTTCCCGCGACAATATATGGACACTCAGGTACGTTCCATAGCAACATAGCAACATGGATTAGGATGACTCTTCGGAATACTAAGCGCCGTAGGAATACTAGCAAATCCAATGTGACATGTATTAGAGGGCAAGGGCTATCTTTACTCTTTAGCCTGAGAGGGAGAAGGCTTCTCCCCTGACTCTTTCTTTTATGGAAACCTCGCACTCCTCGGACATTAACATTGATCTAGTTTAGGCAGCTTTCAGTCCTGGGAAAGGAAGGTAAGGTTAAATCCCGTTCGTAGATTAAGAAATAAAGTATGTCAGCTCCTTTAGCCCATCAACAGCGGCGATAACATAAGACAGGGAAGGCATATCCGAAAGTCCCCCATCTCGCTTGAGAACGATGCCCTTTTTTCCCAAGCTATTTTCTTGTGTGCGTGGATATCCTTACTTTCGATGCCATATTCTTATACGATGCATGCCTCCTCTTCCGGATAGCGTCATTCTCTTCATCCCGGCCCTCCACCTATCCCTTCCTTCTTCTAATAACAGACAGCGAAAGACGCTAGGCAAACTCTTCTTATTAAAACCTTTCCTTCTCCCAGCCTACCGCCCTCTCCAATGCTCTCTTCGCTGGTTGCTTCCCTGCCCGGTTTTATATATTCTCCCCGTTCTCATTTCCACCGCCCCCTCTAAGCCCTTTAACACCATTCGTCCGTCTTCCCTAAATTCCGAGCTATCCATAATCTAGGTTTTAAACAAGCCAAGATTTATCGCTAAATTTTTGTCTTCGTTCTTCCCTACCTATCTGACTAGGTAAGAGCTTTCTTGCTGTGAAATTAGTTGATTAGACGGCTACTATCTATAATAATATAATCGATGATACCTTCGAGCGATGTCGAAAGGTAGGTTTAGTTAATTCTAAAAAGAAAGTTGTTAAGCTTTCGGTTTCCCGGAAATGGCAGAGCATTCTTTCTTTAGTTGCGGAGGGAGCGAGCCCTGCATCTATAAGTTGGCCGGATTACCTTACCGCAGCATGCTTGTCCTGCGGGTACTGCCCGTGGTCTTACTAAACCTCTACGACAGCCAAAAGGAAGTTGATCAGACCGGGAACAAGCGAGCAAAATGGGTCTATACAATCAATTTGACCGGGACATTGCTGACCATAAGTCGGCATGATTTAGTTCTCCGGCAGATGAAAGGCAAAGGAGTTGCCTACTCTGTCCCTCCAGTCCAAATAAAGCCGACTCTATCTCAGCCTAAGTCGAGAATGGCGATGACTTTGTCTTCAAAAAAGAGAAGATTGGCATTATCTTTGCCCATGCCTTAAGGGCTGGACTAGAACTTCCCCCAATCACCGTCCCTGAACAGGCAGACATGACGGACAATCTAAATGACTGCCCTTACCACAGACGTCTGGGTCACACTCTCGAGATCTACTACACTTTGAAGTCGTGGGTCCAGAACAAAATAAATCAGGGGAACATTGTCCTTGCTCAAAATTTCTACAAGGATCCTTCCCGAGCAGGACCCAGCACCTGTAACATGGTTGGCTTCGGGAGCAACTCAGATGAAGAGCTTAACTTCTCAGAATAAGAAGAAGAGCCTAAGATGATAGACCAGATGCAACTCAGAAAAGGGAAGACACTACCCGAACGTCAACCCCCAGTAGCCAAGGACAAAGGAAAAGAGAAGCAGATTGAGATTGAAGAGCTCCCTCAGCAAAAGCAAAATCCTCCAATGCCTAAAATCTCTTTTCCAATTTCAAGAAACTTCCAGCCCTGCTCCGCATATTTGACGCCCTATGCATGTCAAAAGAAAGAGCTAAGGGACGTCTTGATATATGCCCTGCAACATCCTGAGCTATACCAAGCAAGCCTATTTCGCTTCAATTAACATGAAGGAGGTGCTCTACGCTCTGCACACGGCTTCGATCACTTTCAGCGAAATATATCAACTACTGGGGACTAAAGAGCACAACAGGCCCCTGTATGTCACAGGCACAAGTGATGGTGCAAAAGTGAACCGCATCTTGCTTGATTGACCCTGTGGGTTTTCAGTTAACCTGATGACGCTCAGGACACTCAGGAGCCAGGCTATAGACGTCCAGCGCTTGGCCCCTGAAAAAAGAATAAGAAAAGGCTTAAATCAGCACAGTCAACAAGCTCTTGGATTAATTATCTTGCCCCTGAAGCTGGCCAGTCTCCAGTCAGAGGCGAAGTTCTACATCATCAATGCCGACACGTTTTACAAGGCACTGCTCGGGAAGCCCTGGTTGCATAACTATTATGTAGTCCCGTCTACTATCCACCAGTGCATGAAGTACATGTGAGATGGCCAGGAATAAAGAATAGATGGGGACATCCAACCCTTTAGTGTCCACGAAATAAAATATGAGGACACTAGAGATTTTCTTGATCCCAACACTGGGGTAACATTCACAGGCCCCAAAAATGAAGCGGTGATTAGAAAGAATAAGATCACTAAAACTAAGAAGATAGAAGTGACTCAGCTTCCCATCAAACCCCACCTTGGTTGGAAGTGATTCGGAATCATCAGATGACGAACAAGGGGATGAGGAAAAATGGAGTCTCTCGGTAGAAGCTTCCTGCAAGAAGATCAAGCCCCTTTATTAGTAAGGGCGCAGACTCCTCAGATGACGAAGGAGATGCAGCTACGGCCCATTCTGGAGAGTCAGGAGAGTTGAGCAGGGAGCCCATGTTGTCAGAAAAGACCCTAAAAATCTCCAGGGTCCCTGAACACCTCTAACAATCTTTATCCGCCTTAAATATAGCAAGGGTAGAGCATCTCAAGACCTTCTATGTTCCACCAGCCGAGGCAGGGGGGAGAGGAACTTGATTCTATAAAGAAAATCCTCAATGCTTATGGAGAGAAGACGCAATCAGCCTTGAGGATCTCAATGAGCTCATCGACAGGGAAATTAAAGTTCCTACTCATTTCTCAAAGTCTGTAAAGAGGGTGATCAAAAAGTCTGGGTGCAAGCTTAAGCAATCCCGTGCCCAATGCCGCTTCTTTCAGAGACTGTGGTATCCAGTTCAGAAAAGGGGTTGTTTTCTCCGAGGGGGGCGTGCCTCTCATACAAGAGGTTTGGGTATTATGAGCAAAAATACATATCGTACTAAACTCCTGCAATATGATCAACATTGGGAGCTTCTTCATCAGACTCCGATGAAGAAATGCCCATAATGTCATTCCAAAAGACCCTAGTCTTTGGGGAATCTTCTTCCGAATCTGAAGAAGATGTCACTACATCGTCTCCCAAAAGCCCTAAACAATAGGTTTCATCAGATAATGATTCATCAAAAAAGTAAAGGAGTCGAAACCAGAAGACATCTTAACACGAATCTTTGAGCAAGTGGCTACAGACCAAGTCCACAAAGAGTCTTCCTTCTGCGACTGGGCCTTCCCTTAAGATGAGAACAAGACGGGTGAGCTTCACCTGACCGGTAGGTTCCCACACGATGAGACATTGGAGAATCCTGTCAGTTTCACATCTGCGCGCTCCATTTCTCCTTTTTCTTTCCCCAACTTTTGAATGACTCTCCATGCCATTATCAAAAAAGATTTTATTCAACGGTAAATTCTCTACATTCCCATCGAAATATAGAGCCCTCAAATGGCTATTACTTCGTGGTGGTTCTGGCAATGAGACCTTGAGACTTCCCAGCCCTTCCGATAAGACTTTGCCCACCTCTACCTTCGTGAGAGGACTATTTAGAGTTTCCTCACTGATATCTTCTTTCATTTTTCCCTATCTAATCAAGCTTTCGGGAAGAGGCATGAATGGACCACTCGGAAAAAAGGGAGAGAGAGAAAGACGGGTTTGGAAAGAACTGAAGACAGTCGTGGCATCGAGGACCAGGGGCAGGCTCCCATGGCGAAGACCGCCTTTTTGACTTTCAGTCTGGTGGGAAAAGCTGTGAAGAAGTCCGAGCATACCGTTAACTATGCTATAAGATGAGCCATATGCAAACCGAACTGCTCATGGGGGCACGCCAGCGCTCCGTCTTTCAATTACAAAATAGAAGGACTTCCACTGCTACTAGACCAAATTACCCCGAGACTGCTACGACATCGAAAGCAACTTCAACTCGCTCGAAGGCTTGAGGAGAGACTTCTACTTAACTGATATGCGCTACAGTCAATTGTACTGGAAATGCCATCGAAGGAAACTGCCCTGGAAAAGAACTGGCTTTGACTTCCAAAGAGGTTGGGGTTATACTCCTTTAGGGAGAATATATCTTTAGAACGTGAACGTTAGCTCGAAGGCGAGGAATGACAGGGATAAGGCATGATCGGAGAAAGGCGTTTCAAATTTCTAGTCTGGGATAGACGGCTGGCTAGATAGACTGACTAAGGGAGCGGAAAGGGGACAGGCAGGTATTATGCAAAGATAAAAACACTTTATTTAACAGGATTGTTCACTGGATAGGATGGATTATACTCTAGTGCAGGCTTTCAACTAGCTTAACGGATCAAACTCTCTTGAATCTTACACTTTGCTTAAAGCACTTTCTCCCCTCCCAGCTTTCATTCTATGCCATCTTATTTTGGCTATTGGATTAAGCCCATCCATCTTCGAGGAGAGATTGCCTTCCTTCCTAGGAGATTCCCAAGACCAAGAGAAGTTCTTTCGACAGCTAGGTTCATTTTCCCCTTGGCCAACGATATCCCAGAAGTTCGCCGGCTTGACCTGAGGGAAAGAGGGTGCAACTAGCCCATACTTTCTATAAAAAGTCCCTTGACTACTATACTTGATTAGCGAAAAAAGGATCTTGATCTATGAGTTCTAAAAATATCTTTCTATATGAGTGATCAGAGAGGGATGTGCCGATCAAGGACGTATTGAATGGAAGAGAATCATGAGCTACCCTTCTGAATGGCAAAGATGCATCAGCCACTTAATTTTCTAAGATATTCTTAGGCTGAAACTTGAAAAAATGTGAGTCTCGTGGATGGCAAGATTCCCCATTTTCAGACGAGGTTTTCCATTTATTTGGTATAGTCCATTTAGCCCTTTCTTTTATAGCTCAATTTGACTAGTGGAACCTTTGCAAATTGAGCTATAAAAGGAAGTCAACTACCATCTCCATGCGAGGAGTGAAGAAAAATAAAGATCCCTATCACGAGAATACGAGAGGTGAAGTCCTTCTTGTCTTAGTTATTCTACTGAGCACCGGGCCAATCCTGCCATGCTCTGGCTTGCGACGGACCTTGTTGATTGATTATCGGCTCCTCGTGATGGAAGAATCATGTATGGAAGATTATATCGGAGGTTTATGCGGTGCCATTGAAAGTCATGGAGTTGGTAGTCAAATTTGCTTTCTTTTTCTTCTCTTAAGAGTCTATTCAGAGTCAATTAAGGAAGCATTCCATGGAGTGGATAGGGAATCCTTCGGAAAGAGCAATCGAGCATACCTTCTTGAATGATTCAACGCGTACATGACCTATTCTACGAAAACATGATCTCCACCCTTTCCCTTTCTTTAGAAGGGGCTGTAGAAAAACGGATTTCGTTGGTGTTCTGTGAATGTGAAAGGGGTTGACTGCATTCCTTGATTTCCTCTTTTTCATGTAAGGGGAAGATTGATAGATTGAAGGTTCATATCAATCCAATAATCTAATAAGTGAACTACTTGAATGAATACCTTTTTTTCTTCTTATTCAACCAAAGGGAATCTAAGAGAAAGGGAAGGGATCAACTCAATTGAATGGATTCCTTTCCTTAGTCACTCTCAAGAATCTCGTAGGAGATGAAAGAGAGAGAGAGAGAAGGTGACTCTATTCAAAACGAGAGGCAGGAAGAGCAGATTGCGGACTTCCTTCGCTACAGGACAAGGGCGGAACTGCTTTATGCGAGGTGGACTCTTTTCCTATCACCCTGGAATCTTAGGGTTCATACTTTCGGAATAGACTTTGTTAATAAGAGAATGAAGATCTAGTAGGCATCACAAACCACTCCGTCTCACCTTAATTTTATAAGGGGGTCGCTCTCCCCTCTGAATATAAGGAACAAACTGGTGTGTAGGTATTATTGAACAAATGTCGATCCTTACGCTTAATCCCCGACCTCACTGCAACGTGGAGGTTCGTCTTTACTGCAATGATCGGTCATCCCATATGAATGAGTTTAGCCCGGTCTCCTATTAGAGATTTTGTTTTTCCATTTAGAAGTTGTATTCTCTTTTGAGCGGCCCTCTCATCTGAAGTGACATCCCCCCCCGCCTCACGAGGCATGTATGAGTATGAAAGGCCGCTAGATCCTAATGTTCAGAACAAAAAGATTCAACTAAGCCCTTCTTTCTATCTATAGAAAAGTCAAAGAGAACCTGGAATTTGAAAGAATGACGATTAGAAGCACATCCGTATTCTATTCTATAAACAAGAGAATCGCTCTGCTTCGCTGTTCTGCCTGGTATGGGAACCAATGATGAGTCTTTGTAATAGCTGTAGCTACTGAAAATGTAGGCTGTCGATTCTTCCCTAGAAAGTGAGAAGAAAGGATAGTGGCATACTCAAATTGTAGAAGTCTCGATGCGGTTAAGTGGGGCTTAGCAAGCAGTATCTACACAAGCTTCAGGTGAAGGCTGAAAGGAAGTGAAACATGTTACCCCTTGATTAGATAGAAGAACCTATTGCGCAAGCAGTAGATAAACTGACCCGTCCATAATGTCAAAGCTCAAATGAACCAGACTTCGATAGGCAACCACACTAAATGGGGAAGTAGAATAGGAAGCAAGACCTTAAAAGTCAGATAAGACGCGGCCCTAATCCCAAGTATGGGAGTGGGAGACATACCAAGCCTGACTATAAGCGCTTTTAAAGGATAACAACATAAAAGCGAGTGAAGTTTAAACCCTGGTGAACGAGTCAGTTCTGATGGAACACAGTAATAACTCAAAGTCCGAGAGTAGTTACGTAAAAGAAGGATCCACCATAAAACCAACCGGTCAATTAAAGAAAGAAAGCATGGTAGAATGAATAACGCGGATAGGAAGGGGAATGCACGAAATAGGTACATCTCCAGGCATGAGGAAGAGGGATGGACCAACCTACTCCATATCGAATTGAATAAGAGAGGCGAATAGCTCAGCTTTTGAATAGCTGTAATGTAATAAAGGGATCGGCTTCATAGAAGGCCTACTACATCTCGTGGGGTAAACCAGAAAAGCCCTTTGTTTGGGTTGTGCCTCGTATTTAAATGAAAGGTGAGTCTTAGCGTGTGGCTGAACCAGCATTTTCACATCTATTACTGAGGTAGGATAATTCTATTTGAAAACGGAAATCCTGGGGATCTTAAACAACATCGAGAGAAAGAACGCTAAAAAGCAAACCTTTGAGAGCAGGGGCAGAAGTCTACAACAAATCTGAAAAGGTCCTGTCACTTCAAGAGGAATTGGGGACCGATCGCATTAACAAAGTAGAGCCACCCCCTATCAACTAATCAAAGGAAGTCAAGCTACATATGGAAAGAGACGGCCAAAAAAGAGCTTTTCTTTCTCTATTTCCTTTCATCTTTATACTTTCCACAAGAGTAGTGGATTGAATCGACTTGGCTCGGGATCTGATCTGTTTGAACCATTCTTGGCGACCGGTGTACTATCGGATCTCAGATTCCCTCCGCATCCGCTCCATGATGGCTAATCTTGAAAGATACCGGAGACGAAGAAGGAGAACTGAAACGCTCATCTGAGAGCTATTTGATGATTGAAAAAAGAGCAGAAACCTTTGGTGGTAACGAAAGGAAAGGGGAAGACAAAGTGTCCAACGGCTAGATTCACTAAGAAGAGGAATGCACAACAGCCATATTCACAGCAACTACCGAGGACTCAACGAATTATTCAGAAAAGTAAGGTCGAAGACCGCTTTGCCTCTATCTTTGTGAGTGTGCAGATTTCAGATCGAGAAATGGGGAATTTAAACCAATTGCTTTATACATCCTATCCTGTTCTCAGGAACAAAAAAGGGAGAAGGGGTCTAACTGCTTCTTTCTAAAAATCTGGGCTTCCAGATCAAAGATCCAAGAACAATTTAATCAGAGAAGTCTGAAGGGGATCTCGCTGTCTATTCTATTTGTAGAAAAGACCTGGCTCTCAAGCCTTATCCATTGATGTTACCTTGTACAACGTTCCCTGCTTCATAGTGTTCCCTGCCTACTATGGAACAGCGGCTAAGTGAAAGGTGAAAAGGCCAGCTGCATAAGCAAGCGCATTGACCACCACCGAAACTATCCTTCGAAGTCTTGACAATAGGGGGGGTCCCTCCAAACAAAGAGAGGCGGGCTATTCACAGACATAGGTAACAAGGAATTTTCGAAACAGGCGGTGACTTCAACGACAGGACTTTCGCCTCTATTCGTCTTCATTCTTCGCTTCAGATTCTTTGTACGCGACGCGGTCAGTGTCTAAGGTTGCGGCATTTCCATTGCTTAGCATCTCGGGTTCGCTTTGGTCATTGAATCCGCCCGGGCCTTTTTGGTGGAGTTTTCTCGTTACGGGAGGATATCCCGTGGTACCGTTGAATTGAGGAAGGCTCTCGCCCAGAACGTGATAAGTGGCTATGCGCTGTTTCGTAGTAGTTCTTGACCCCTTCCCTTGCATCAGTATAGTTATAGAATGTCGTTATGGTAGTGAGTTCGTTATAAAAGGATATCTGTCCTTTCTATCTTTTTGGTACAGAAATGGGGTTGGTACTTCTGGCTCGTCAAAGAGCCTATGCGCGATTTGACCTGAAACAGATTTGATACAAAAAGGTGCTGCCAGCAAGTAAAAGAAGGCCGGTCCCTTAATTCTTTGGAGATTAGCATACGTGAGTAAGACGCCCCTGCTAGTTTGAGTACCACATCTACCGGAAATTTCTCTTTGAGTGCAAGAAGAGGAGAAGAATAAGAAAGAACGAGTACAATACAATCATAAATGAACACCCCCTTTGGTAAGAGATCACTGGGGACAACCTCGTATTTTCTAACCTTTTCCTAACTCCGCCCCTTCTAGGAGAGGGGGAAGCATACCTATTTCGTATGGAAGAGTACATAGACATCAGGATTGGCACTCCCAACCTGGTTATCTAACTTCAATGCATGTAGTTGATATCTACCTGCACTCTCCCAGACACAGCAAAGCAACCGGGACACTATTCGTCAAAGAGAAGAGGCCCGAGCCGGGACTATTGACTGAACTTGCATTCATCTAGTTTGCTTCTCTCACCCAATCGAACGCTCAGTCCAGTCGACTGTCAGTTCCCTTCACCCGCTCTTCATGAACAATCCGTAGCACCTTGCCTTCACCCCGTCTCAGTAGAGAACCTTTGAGATAGAGACTACTAACAAGCGAGCTACTTCATGAGCACTAGAGAGAGTTCAGGTCAGCAGCATCAATAAAGACATGCGAGATTGTTGGTCATGTTACTGACCGGTTTCGATATAGTACCGTAGTACACTGATCACTAACCCCATCGAGCATGAATTAAGATGACGACAAGCAACGAAGAAAACGAAAATCACTCTGTGAACAGAAGCTTTTTCGGTTCATTCGAGTGCTCTTGTTATATAAATATATACAATAGCCGTTTTGGTGACATCGACAACAAGGCAAATCCGAAATGAGGGAACTTGGTTGGCTTCCTCTCATCACGGGAGGAAAGTAGGCTTTTTTGTCCTGGGCATACTTTTTTTTTACCAATAGTTCACATATTGTTAGTGGGCTTACAACCACTGACTGTCTCGCTCTCTTTCCCATATACGGATTACGGAAGCTCTTTCTTACCAGTAAAGGCGGATGCGTACGGAACTACATGAAACTGAAGTTCGGAACGTGACCTTTGCCCAAAGTAGTGCACCGGATGCTCAAACAGGGCCTAATTTCCTGATCTTAGTCGACTTGCAGCTGTCGCCTACAGTTGGAAGAGCCTGGTGTAGTACGACTGGAACGAGAAGCTACTGTTTGAACAGTCCGACTTTCAGCTACATCAAGCAACTACTACTTTAAGCAGTAAGCGGGTAATCCTGTTGGACTACTTTAAGCGCGGTAAGCTAGGATCGATTCGATCTCTTTCACTTTCAGCTAGAGAAAGCAACTACTACTTTCAGCGAGACTCCTATTAGGCTTCCGTCTAGTGGCATCCGTTCCGTAGTTAGCTTGGCTTGTTTGCTTTGCCTCCGTTCCAATTATATGTTATAAATGCCTAGGTTTGCAGACTATTAATGTTTAACTTGCGGGCAGAAGCAGGCATTCCAGCGCACTCTTTCGGCTTTATTCAATCGGGAGAAGGAAAAGAATCAGTGCAGTGAGTCACCTCAGCTCGAGTGCGTCTCTTACGTCTTTCTGGAGTGCCTTCGCTCAAGTCCTTTAGTGGTCAGCCATACGGCATTCGTTCCCGGGCCTACGTTTGCTCTTGGCACACTACTGCTTTCAAGCCTACGTGCGCTAGCTAGACCTTCCCTGTTTAAGCTGCTTAGGCCCTTCCTTTGAATACGAACCCTATCCTTTATTATGAATTCAGTAAGAAATAGAGATAGATTACTCTAGTTAGTGTTAATTAATGCTATTGATAGTTTAAGTCGAATAGAAATAGGTGCTATTTGTTGTATCGTATTGTAAGTAACACAAGTGCTCATGCTGCTCTGCCCTATGGAAAGCGAGATCGTTGGCTAGGTGTAGTTCAGCTGTCAGTCTAGTAGGGAAAGAGTCTTTTTGTGGGATGGGAAAGAACCTGTATGTAGGAATCGGGGAGAAAGAATTTATTTAATGCGGGCACTTGATCATATGCATTTCATGAAATAGTACTTGAAGCTAGAAATGCGATTCGGTCTCTTGAACTGTAACCTCCGTTTGCGTAGTAGTTTTCACTTAATATAGTTATTTATCAGCGCTTGGTTTCAGATGTAGTGCCGCCATGTGCTTTCCGAGGTAGTCTACTAAGGCTATTGGTCATGAAGAGAAGGAATATAGGGCTGTTACCGATTCTGAAGCCAGTTGGTTTCGGTCATCGGAGAGCTCTTCGGCGAGATCAGATCCGGAAAGAGGCCGGGCCATTCTTGCTAGGTAGTAGGAATGGGAGGAGCAAGCCAGCCATACGAGCTGAAAGGCCTGACAACTTACACGACATGGTTCCTCAATAGCAGTGAAAACACTCTTTCTTTGGGCCGTTTAAGACTTGCCGAGTAAATTTCACTAAACTACCTTGTCCCTGACGGAACGGAACTAAATACAATCAGATCCATTTATAGAGGAAGGAAGGATTAATTGACTGAAGGAATCGTAGCGGGAAGGCGGAAAGATGGGCTGTCTTCGGCACTTGGGGATCGTAAGCTGGCAATCCAGTTGCAAAACTGGCTGCTTTCTCAAAGGAGTTCGCCGATCTTATGAATAGAAACATCTGCAGCTTCCCGTTCCTTCGGCTGGTTGCGAGCGACACCCCTGGCAAGATCCGCAGTTTGCTGTCCTTTTTCTAGTGCGAGACCATCAGCCTTTGTTCACCATTGTGTCTGCTTGCATCTCTTTTGCTTTCATTTCCTGGACTGAAGATGCGTCAAATCTCACTTCTTTCATTTATTCGGGCTTAGTCGTCCTAACTTCCAACGCTCCTCGAGTACAAGTATCGGAGAAGCAAGAACAAGCCTCACTACACTACAGAAGAACGGGGGAGTACAGAACTACACTACGAAAACGAGGCTTAGTCAAGTCGAATAGGACCGCTAACAACCAAAAGCAGATTTTTGAAAAGAAAAACAAGGGGAGAGTGTCCACCCCCCGCGACCCCCTTACTATTGGGAGAGGAAAAACAACTAAGGAAAGTTGGGATTGGCTACGTTACGTTCGGCCCTAGATAGTCGATAGGTCCTCATTACACCATATACACTTACAGTGGTTAAGGACCATGGCGGGTTCCAAGGCATAAGGAGATGCTTAAAAAAGAGTTCCGAACCCTCAAATGAAAGTCCGGTACGATGGGTCATATCATCAAATCGGTTCGAGCTAAGATCACGATTTGGCATTTCTTTTCTCAGTCAATTCGTTGATCTTTTATCATCAAATCCTTTCTCGTAGAATGATGCTCGAAATCGCGGATTCGGAGAAACATAGAGGTGTGCTCGCTGGTAAATTGGGATCAGCAATAAGTGGATAATTAACCAAGTTAAGTGTTAATTGTGTGCATTCCGTTTCCTAGAATACTGCTACCAGATTTCCAGCCTAATATCAGATCATCAATTCCAATTCGGGTAGGGTTACTCGAATTCAATTCGATACTAGAGATGTTATAAGTCCGCCCCAAGGGTTAGGGTCTCGCCTCCTTTTAGTTTTGGCACCGCTAAAGATGTTATTTTTATTCCAACAAATGCATTGGAGCGGGGAAACGGAGTTGTACTTCCTTTATTTCTTTATTGAATTTGCTTTAGTTTTTAATGATTCGCCGACAATATAATGTCATATAATGAGAATGAGAATCGTTCTTTTGATTCCATTCTTTTCTTTCTCCCATGCTTAATCTGTTGGTCAACAACCAACCGCACCTACCGAATCCCCGGAATGAATACCAAATTATCGCCCCGGAGCGAAGGAAACAACATGTAGAAAATAAATTAAAATTAGGCCGGTAACACTAGTCTTTTTCCGGAATGGAAAAGGTCCCCATCTCAAACCGAAAATGCACTTGGAAGTGACTGCTTAGCTCCAATTTCTAACAAAAAAAATCATTAAGAGACGTTTGGAGAGAGATGGAAAATGAAGTAAGCTTGAGCCTTCGGAACTGGTAATGGATCAAAGCAAAGGATAGCTTTTTAGCTGCTGTTAGCCCGGAGCGGACTCGTGGAGCTGCTGCTTGGATTCTCGTAGAATAAGAAGAGCCATCTTAGGAAAAGCGTATTTCTTCTAAGATAGACACTTTATCTCTCCGCCGACAACTCGACGTCGTCGTCACCTTCGTTATCAGCACGAGCTCTAACCAACTAAGCTAATAGGGGTGTGAAAGATACAATTACCTAATGTAATGAGATTCTTCGCGGGGAAAAGGTCTAGTTGGGTTCGATTCCCAGCGCCCCGATGTGGCGAAAAGTGCTTTTGGCATTCAGAACCAGCCGAGAAGACTAGTTGGATAGGAAAGTGCGGTGACCCCCAAAACGAAAGTGTCTCTGTGCTGTAATTTTTTTGTCTCTATTACTTGTGATTGTTATTATCTTCTATTTTCTGAAATTCTCCTTTCTTTCATTCATTATCAAAAGAGTTTTTTTAGCCTTAGCCCGAAAGGGGATTTAACTTATTATTTCCGCCTACTCAAAACTAAAAGGGAAGGGGGTGACTCTTTTTTTATTTTTTATTCTAAAAATGTTTTTTTAAACCCTTTTTTCAGTATTTCACTCCCGAGTTGTTTAGATTCAAGCAAAGCCCAAAAAGGAACCAACGAGTAACAATCAGGTGCTTGTACTGGAAAGAAACAGATCCGAGGTAACAACCACTCAACCCGTCCATTGAACCCATCTTCCAGTGTCCAATGTGGAAAAGAAGGAAACATCAGTCTAAGATTCTGCGGATAGATTATATATGATAGCTGTCAGCGGAAGTGCTATTACCGGATCCTTTCTAAGGGACTGCTTGTCAAGAGCGGACTTGACACTGCGATCTTTTCGACCAAGCAAAGCGAACTTCAAGGGATGCAGGAGCTATCTACCGACCCTCGATTCCCATGGAGCTACTGATATGCATTCTGATCGATCATTTTGTATGCGCCGAAGTCTTTACCCGAGAGCTTGGAAGTCTTTATCTAGCAACTCGCTTCATCAAGGATGTATCTATTGTTCTTAGGTCTATGAGTTAGCCACTAGACTCAACTCTAATTTTCCCATTGACCTTTGACTTGGTAATTAACAAGTGGTTTTTATGCTCTACTTTGGAAAGCTTGCGCTGGAACGCGATGCACTAATCTGACACGCTCTGGACTCCCCTGGAGATACCAACTGCTGTAACGAACGGAATGGCTTTCGTGCTTGACTTTAGGAACCATTGTGCCACTGTTATAAGCAGTATTCCCAAGAAAAGATAGAATATATTGTATAAAAGTCGTTTTCCGCCCACCCTTGGCAGGGGCACATTCCATTAGGTGCTGCGAGTTCAATATCCTCGCGTGGATGTTTCCTGCTGCTCTTTTGAGCGAGATTGTCCTTGGCTTTGCTTGCTCTCGGCCTATGAGATAGACTAAGGCCACTCCTTCACTTTCCTACTGACTCTTGTTATGGAGATGACCTATGTAATTTCAAATCAATGAACCTTTTCTGGGAAACAAGCCTTAGCGTAGCGGGACCGATCCCGGATGCCCGCAGCGACTCCTGCGAAAAATCGAAGGTAAAGCCGGAAAGGACAATCACCAGACCCTTACTTATTGATTTTCTTGTGTAGCGAGCGTATCGGACTAATTAACTCTTTCAGCGGTAAGCACTTTTTGAGGCATAGCGTTAATGGAAATACCAATCCTAAGATGTGTCTTGTGGTAGAATTTATTTCTTTTAGGAAAGCTTTCTTGAGTGAGGTTGTCCTTGACCTCTTTACTAAAATGCCTAGAAAGTCATGGTTGAGTCGACGAAACGAAGTGGCTCGACCATCGGGAGAGGGAAGCCCTCGAAAAGCGAATGAAAAGAGAAATGCCCAGATTCAAGAATGTAGAATAAAGAAGGGAGTCAAGTCTTACCTGAGACAATAGTATATAAAGTAGCTCAACCAATGGCAATTCCTCACGTATTCGAGGATCGGTAAATGCCTTAATCAACTAATTTTGGTTTTCTAGTGCGTGTCATTTCCATCCATTCATTACCAACGTAGTCTGGCTATAGCCCAGTTGTCCTGATCAGAAGAGGGGGTTTTTCCGTCTCGGAGATCTCTTTGCACGTCTAGACCTCTTAACCGGTCTTAAAAGTGGAATAGGCAGCCATCATATGACTTTTGCTATTGTCCCGCTTTGATTGATCTTAGCTTCTTTCCCCAGCAGCAGCGGTAACTTGCCCAGAGGGCTGGAGCAAGAGAAGAAAGAATGAACTCCTCTTTTGACTCCGCCTTAAGCCCCTTATCTTTATGTTTTCATCGGGAAGTCCCCGATCAGTGAATAGAAATGGTTTGGATATAGTACAAGTCAGTACCTTACATAGAATACAAGGAGCGAGAGAAGCTCTCGATCCAGCTTGTAGTGACTACTTTTCTGCATTGACCGGGGAAACAAAGTCCTATATTTCATCAGGACGATCCGACGAAGTGGTTTTCTAGTTCTTTCGTCCCCTTATCTACTGCTCTTGTCTAACTTGGATTGGGAACCCATGAGATGAGACATAAGAGAATTTGAATTACCATTCCTCTGTTGTGGGTGGCCATGAAATAGGCAGTACGCTCCAGTAAACGAAGCAGCTCGTGACTGCAACAAAGCCGATGGCAGAAGCCTCTACCATTAGAATCTATACCATAATAAAAAGAATCACTATAGTGTAAGTAATAATAAAAATTGTTGTTTAGGGAACCCTAAGAAAGATTGATTCATGCAACAAGATACTTGGTTACCTCGGAGAAGGGCTTCGAGAGCCAGTGAGCTGTCACCTACATTCCCCGCTGACATATCAATTGATCCAGTAGAACTAAATAATCCCAGTAAATCACTTCCCTGCGTATGGTCTTATCAGAGCAGTTCGTTAGAAAGAGAAAGGGCGTGTTCCTTACAGCAGTCGGTTGTCTGCAGATACCAGCGGGAGAGGGGAGGGCCCGCCTTGTTCCCTTACGTTTTGGGACTCTAAATCAGGACGTGTCAATTGGGGAGAATGGTGTACAGGGAGCCAGAGTCCGCTTGTCTCGCACAACAGATTCCAGAAAAAAAAAGTAAAAAGAAGTAGCAGGCGTCACAAATTTTATCAAAAGCTTGCGCACCAGTGGAAACATGAGCTGGCTTTTACAGTATCTTCTATAGAATAATGAGCACTGTGAACTATCTGCTTCAAAAAGATAGTTGTCAGAATGAAAGTTCAACCCCAGGATGTGATGAGTCGACATCGAGGTGCCAAACGACTCCGTCGATAATAGTTCTTGCCTCCAACTCAAAACAGAACATAACGCTCCTTCCGCAACGCAAGGCCGATATGTTTCGTAGCAGCCAAGGATGAGTTCGATCCATTAGGTTCTTCGATTTGTTCAGAAAAGAAACGAGAGACAAGAAAACATCTTTGATTACGATTAAAAGGAACAATCTCAAATAGACCAAGATCAAATTTCGGGTCATTTCTTGGTGAACATGATCTGCCATAATCTCTTCGATCCCTTCATTTATGTGCCAGAATACAGAAAGAAAGATTTTCTATTTTTCCAGAAAGAGATCTTTCTCATAAATGGCCCCCATAAGCCGCCGATAGGGAAGGCTCCGGTGCGTACCATAATTCTGCATAAAGTCCACATACTTGATGTAGGTGGACTCCGACAAAGCGGTACCCGTTGGGTATAATATAAAACCCCGTATCCTATTTCTATTCTCAAGAATAGAATATCGAGAATAGCCGTCGGACAGCAGAGCTCGCTCGATCTGTTTCTCAATTTCCAATTGTTGAGAAAGAATCGAATCTTGCACCTGGAGGCTTCCCTATGGCATTAATGCGCAGTCGATCGCCGAGTTCTTCTTTCCGCATTTCATCAGAAAGTAAGGGCTGGCTGGATCAACAGGCGCAGCAGGGACGGGCTCAGGGGAGGGCTGAAAAGCAGGATTGGCGGGGCCCGAAGGACCGACCGCATTTCTCTGCTGCGGTTCTTGGTTTACGCTTGTTTCCGAACCGCTGCTTCCCCTTTCCCCATCTCCACTAGAAAAAGAAGTCGTTTCGAGCACAAATACTACACACGCACCACCTATTCCTCCTAAATAAAGTGTTTGAGTTTGATTAAAAAGGAAAATGAAATGAAATCGAAGACATTCCACAAGCAACACTATAAGAAGATAAATAATAAGAAATAAGAGAGTCGAGCTCTTTAGTTTATATGGAACTAAAAGAGCGATGATGATCATGAAAACAAAAAGGGCAAAGAATGGATCCATCAAAAAGGACTGAAAGAGATCACAATTAAAAAAAAGATTCTTCGAACTTGATGCACAAATAGATGGAATAGCAGCAAATAGCATCTTTCTAGCCTGCATATTCGTGGAACTCAATCTCATTTAGAAAGCTTATCTCTATCTTTCAGCAACTGAACGGGAAGTGGTTTAGGAAAGGACTTTCTCACCTTAAATTAGATTAGTAAAGTGCGCTCGCCCAGCGAGAAAGGCCCTGACCCTGCCAACCAAGTAAAAATAAAAAAGAAAGAAGAGAACGAAAGGAGAAGTTCGTATTTTGGGAATTCTCTAGGAGTCATGTTTAACCTTGAATGCTATTAATAAATTCTACAGCAATAGAAAAGTCATCCGCTTGTCCATTCTTGATGTAATACTCACTCGTAAATGATTAGTGTCAGAATTTGTCACTTTTCAGGTGTGATCAGTCTCATCCGTGTAAGAATTAGGAATTCCTCTTCCAACTCGTCCCGGAATGGGCGTTATGGCAAAGAACAAGAAGAAAACTACAGGAGAAATTTGTCCAATAGTAACAAATGGTGCCTCTACAGGTTGACATCCGATCCAACCTAGTAGTAAGCGATCCGCCAAAAGCAACCAAAAGATTCCTTGGTGAATCGGGCGAAAACTTGAACTACGTACATACATACTTTTAAAAAAAGGTAAAGCCAACAGACATATAAAAACTGGTGCTATTGCGGCTACACCTCCCGCTTTGTCAGGTATACTACGAAGAATGGCATGGATCGGTAGGAAATACCATTCCGGCACAATATGAGGCGGGGTGGGCATCGGATTAGCAGGTATATAATTGTCGGGATGCCCCAAAACATTAGGAGCATAAAAAACAAAAATGGAAAAAAAGATAGCAGAAGCTACCCAACCTACTAGATCCTTTACATAAAAATAAGGGTAAGAAGCAATTTTATCCATCTCTGAATGTACACCCAATGGATTATTTGATCCATATTGATGCAATGCGGCCAGATGAAGAAGACTGGCGCCTACTAAAATAAAGGGGAGTAAATGATGAAGACTAAAAAAACGATTTAAGGTAGCATTGTCCACGGAGAAACCACCCCAAAGCCAAGTCACTATGGTATCTCCTACTACAGGTATGGCGCTAGCTAAGCTTGTAATTACTGTAGCTCCCCAAAAACTCATCTGACCCCAAGGTGGTACGTATCCTATAAAAGCTGTCACAATCATTAATAGGAAGATTACAACTCCGACACACCGAACAAATTCCCTAGGACTGCTATAACTCGCATGATATAGACCACGAAAAATATGAAGGTGAACCACAATGAGAAACATACTTGCCCCATTAGCATGCATATAACGGAGCAACCAGCCCCCTTCAACATCTCTCATAATGTGTTCTACGCTGTTGAAAGCTAGATCCACATGAGGTGTGTGATGCATAGCTAAAAAAACGCCAGTCACTATCTGAATGACTAAACAAATACCAGCTAACGGACCGAACCCCCACCAATAACTAAGATTGCTCGGGGTTGGATAATCTATCAAATGCTGATTAAGTGTGGAGGATATAGGTTGTTTAAGAAGAGAGAATCGTTGGTTCCTTATAGTCATTTATTTCTCTTTTCTATCGTGACAACTCTTGTTCCCCCACCTTTTAGCGTTCTGGGGCCCTACTATATATAAATCTTTATAGTACCCTTTCTTCCACCTACGAAGGATGGAGGGGGTATACAGCGAAAGAAGGAAGGGGTCATCCTGGGTTACTGAAGAGTCGTCCGACTGCTCGGTGACCGAATCAGAGAGGTTTTTACCGCTTTCTCTTCTCTCCAGCACTCTCGGACTGATCATCTTGCTGCAACAAAGCGGAAGAAAGATAATGGAAATTTAGGTTTCTGTCCGCTTGGAAGATTCTTCTTTCCTCTTCGGTGAAAGAGGGCAAAGGTGTGTGGGAGAAAGAATTCAAAAAGGAGAGCAGATTTCGTCCACCAAGCGGGACAGAGTGCGACCCCTAAACAATTGGGGGTTCTCGCTCATCTCTTGGGGGTCCATATCATCTGATAATTTTTCCTGTTCCATTAGCATAGCTAAATTTTAATAGGATGACTCAGCGTCAGGAAAAGTAAGCCCCCTTGCCTTGATTGAATTTGGCTTCGCTGCGCCCTGAATCAATCAAAAAGCTTATTGATTTGATTCATCCCATTTCATTTGGGCGAGAGGGAGGCTGTGAGTCCCCTGGGCTACGGATTTGTCGGTTGGTTGATTCTCGAAATAACCTCTTGAGAAAAAAAAAGGCCCTCAGGTCCCGACCCACAAATGAATAGGAAGCGAGGCGAGGGTCTTTCATTAAAGGGGGGAAAAGAAGGGTGGGGCTTTGTTCTGGGGGGGCCGCCTTGCGCAGCTTTAGAAAGGAGATAATTTAAGAAAGTCACTCTCTCCAACCTTTTCTATCTATTCTTAGAAGTAGGGCGAGAGAAAGTCAATATTAGATTTGCGTTGGTTTTTCCAACGAAACTAAGTACTTTTTTTTGCTTTCTCATTCGGAAGGCCCCCACCCCTAGGGCCCACACTCTGACTTCAATGATGGGAACAACCCCCGCACTCCGGCGCTCCAATGAACAACAGTTCTCCACCTTACTATATTTAGAATAGTGGTCGATCCCTCGGGAGTGACATTCGTAACTTAATGTTATGTTCACGCGGTGATATTCTATCTTTCCAAGAGTACTACCCTGTACGTAGTCTATGTCTGGGGAGCATACTTGACAGGAGATAGACACAGGCGGTAGAGAGGTACCCCACTTCGATTCCCGCCCCGTTAGCATCTCCGATCCGAGATAAGGGATTACTCCGTTAGGTTAGGTCTTTTCGGTCCGGAGCCGGCCGGTAATGGACCTACTTACCTTGCTTGTAGACCAGCTGCAGAGCTAACCCTTGTTCTATTGATTTGGTGGTTGCTACCAAGACGATTTCTTTATGCCCATCAAAGGACCTCGAGATGCTAATCCACGAAAAACGATACGAGAAATTCGAAATAACTCATATACGGAACGAGGGCGACCCGTGGAAATACATCGGTTTCTTACTCGTGCAAAGGAACTATTTCTTGGCAACTTGGACAACTTATAACGATGTTTGTCCCGCATCTCACTAGGAAGATTGGGATCTTTACAAAAGGCTTTATAAAGCTTTCGTCTCAATTCATATTTAGCCGCGAGCAATCTACGTTTGTGATCTCGTATATTTCGCTTCTCCGACATCTTACTTACTTTCCCCCTCATCTTTTTGCAAAAAGCCGCTCCACGGTGGTAAAGTCTCATCTTGTGTGTTGGCCGAAGTGACAATAGTCACATTGAACCCTCGAATATGTTCGAAGATCTCGAAATGATCTTCCAGTTCCGGGGAGAATTCGCAAAACTCCGTTTCCATCGAGAATTGAATGGAGTTTTCCCATATTTCGATCGGAGAATCTAACAGAGACATTACTGTGGAGATTCTGACCAAAAAATTAGACATTCCATGCCCTCGGAGAGTGCTTTGTCGTGCTAGGTCACTGACATATCCTTTTTTGTCTTTATTTGACCCCAAGAATGGATTAGATCGAAACGACTTTCCTGTCGAAGCCTTTTGTGTCTGTATTAATTTCTGACCGCGCGGAATCTCCATAGCCAATTTTCCATTTTGGATTATGAAATCAGAAAGTGCTGCCTTTGGTACTACTCTTATTTTACACGATCCAGGAACTTCCATAACGTTGGCGTGATTCGGTTTGAGCAACGGATCCTGACGTGATACATCTTCGTAATGAAAAAGGAGTTGAAACATGAGTTGGCTTTTACAGTATCTATAGAATGAGCACTGTGAACTATCTGCTTCAAAAAGATAGTTGTCAGAATGAAAATCAACACTTTAATTTAACTCGTGATCGCTTAGAGCCCCTCTTCCATCAATAGGTACTCCCAACCCGTCGACCACACCCGCTACCGACGCGAAGACGTTCTCGATCCCTTCTGCTGGCCATAATCTCTCCTGCCCGGGAAAACCAGCGAGAACAGCCCGATCTAAGGAGCCGGTTTTCGATCTCCCACCTCTCCAGCTCCCGTTCCCAATACTGTATTAAACTTGGTGGAACCGCACACGCTTGACCGTTCGCTTCAGCTCCTCTTGCAACTGATCTTTGTTTAAATGCGCAAGAGGAGAAGAAGAAGAAGGCTCCATGGGGAGGTTGAGATCTATAAGGGGTTGTTCATTTGTCCCTTCCCGGTTTAGATCGATAGGCGGTTCGTTTAGATCGATAGGCGGTTCGTTTAGATCGATAAACGGTCGCCCATGATCCCCGCTGGCAGGAATCGGTTGACCAGCCATCCCGGACTCGGTCATCATCATGGTGGTAAACCATGAATCCGAAAACAAAAAATGGGCAAATTGAACGACTCCCAACATGTACTGAAAATATGTTAGAGCCACAAAAAAAATCTTCAAAGAAAAAACGAAAGAGTCGTATAGATAGAAGCGGCCTAGCGGCACCCCTTCGATCCATCGTACTGGAGCGATTCGAGAAGAACGATTAGGGTCATATTCTATCCTTTCTACAATGCCCATAGACGAAGTGCTTCGTTTCAGATCAATTCTTCGCTGCAATCGCTTCGATCCACCCCCTCGGTGAAAAACCGTAATACGCCCTGATGAATTCCTACCAGCAGACTGACCTGTACTCAAAGTGAATTGGGCTCTCCCCTCTTGGCTTTGTCTCATTGTCTATCTCGTAATCATTCGATTCCGCCCCTGCTTCAATTAAAGCTAGCTCCTACTCCTCCTTCATCGTCGTTGGTCCTTTTTACATTCCATTCTCGGCCGCCTCCGGTCCGGTAGGTCGGTCGCCCTGTCCTGTAGCCAGTGACTAGCTCAGCTATGGAGCTACGTGTATACCTCCACGTCGAGACTCTCTTTCGAAAGTGAGATCACCACCGGCTTTAAGAAGAGGGAAAGATCACTCCTAAATGCAGCCGTGATCTTATATACGATACCACCAGACGCACCTTGGTACTTCCATCCGCCAATCAAGGCTAGTGGAGCGAAAGGAGCCAAAAAATGGCCCCTACGCGAGCCTTATGGAAAAGGCCCCTGACTATAGATAGGGTGTTAGCGCTTGAGTTTTCAATAAGGGGCAAGAAGCATATGTTATTAGTAAAGTGAGCTGCGCGCCAGAACTTGATTGATAAGGGGCGCGTTAGCGGTTTTCTTGCTCGTTAGCGCTTGACTTTACTAATAACATAGAAAGGGGCAAGCCAAAACCTACTCCTAACAAGTTGTTGAGTTCGGCTTTCAGGTCTACCTACTTTAGGGCTTATGTAATATATATATAAAGAAGAGCCCTCTTAGGGCCTTTTTGTTTAAGGGCTGCTCGCCTTTAGAATAGAAGGAAGTGGGATAGCGGAGGTGATTTCGGTAAACCGATGCGTGAGCTGAGGCTCTCATGTCCCGCCGACCCTCCGAAAAAGTAAGGTCGTAAAACGGCTCATAGGGAGTCAGAAGCAAGCAGAGTCAAAGGCGGGTCAAACTCACATAAGCAGTGGGGGGGACACATTAATGAAAAGCGAGAAGCCGTGCCGTGGGGGACTGACCAACTATGAATAAAGATGACTTACGGGTAAGAGTAGGAACATCTATTAGTCCGTATCGTGGGTCTACTTGTTACAAAAGGCGAACATCCCCATTCCAAAACATTCACATAGGTCCTCAGGCAGACATCGAAAAGGGGACGAAAAGAGTCTATTTACCTTTACAATATTCCGGAATGTATCATGGCTCTATCTATTCATCTTTCAAAAAAGAAAGAGTTCTGCATCTCTCGGGGGCTGGGGGAACAAATAGGCGTGGGGAAGAGGGAGAGGGGGGCTACGAGCCCTCTCCCGTTGTTGTTCCCGGACTACCCATCCCTTCTTTCCCCTTCGCCCGGCCCGGTGAGATCATCTTTCTCGAACGAAGTGAAGTGATAGGAAGAAAAGACTGCTCGCGGGAGATCTCTATTCATTAAACCCCCTTGTATAGTAAGGGGAAAACGAAAGTGCGCTCCTGCGCACCAGCTGAAGAAAGGAGCTTTGGAAGCTTACCTTATTATTATGAAAAGGGGAAAGGGTTCCAAACCTATCTTACTAATAAGAAGAAAGGGGCAAGCCAAAACCTACTCCTAACAAGTTGTTGGATCGAAGTAGGACATTATCCATCCGCCCGCCAGCAGAAGAGGGGGTTCGATTCCCGTTATACGCGATGTGGCGAAAAAGACTGATTCAACGAGATATGCCTTGCCTGCATTAAGATTTAAAACTTGTCGTCTACTTTCAGGAAATGTTTGGAACAGAGAACTTACAATAATACAACGCCGCATTCTCCGAAGATTGAGGAACAAGAAGAGATCTATTAAGAGAAAGATTTCTTCGAGAGAAAATCTTAACAGTTACATCCAATCACAAACTACACGAAAGTTGCCCCTTTTTCATGGAGATTTACCCATCACAGAGATGCACAGAGGAACAGAACGAACTTCATATATCCCTTTTCCACTCAATCCAGAAACAAGATCGGACGTTATTCCGGTTCGTCTCCATTTTCGTGAAACTATTCCTCAAGCAAGGCAGCCGATAAGTCATCGAAGGGTTTGTGTGAATAATGGAATGGTAAGCATTACTCATTTTAAAGTTTCCCACGGTGATATAATATCTTTTCAAGAAAATGATGCGAGAACCCCCAATTGTTTAGGGGAAGAAATAAGGAGATCCTTCTATATCGAAATATCAGTTGACAAAATAATAGGCAAATTCCTGGATCGCCCGGTAAGAATGTGGAGAAGAACCAAAACAGAATGGTTCCGCCTACTCAAAACTAAGAGGGGATGCCGCCTACTACAAAAATCCCGGTTTTTGCAACAGTTGCGTTCTTCTATGCAAGAAGAAGACTTAGAAAGAACAAAAAAGTTTGGATCCGAAAAAGTATGCTTAGGCAGTTCTTTCGCTGAGCACAACAGAATGAAGAGGAATTTGTATAATTTTAAATCCATATTCTTATCGAAGAGAAGGAACGAGAAAAACCGAAATCTTCCTACTCGAACAAGAAGTCCTATAGTTTACAACTCTTCTTTATATAGTAATTCGACCTATTGCTCCGCATCCCCCCATCAGTTGACTATGAAGAGAAAAGTCAAGTTGACTATGAAGAGAAAAGTCAAAAGGATCGAACTACCTACTCATTATTCGGAGGTGAATCATAGAACACCAAAAGCTGTGGTATCTTATGGACCTAACATAGGTCACATCCCTCACGACATAAGATTGAAAGATCCAAACCTTCTTCTTCGGAGCGGAAACGGACGTGGCCAAAACATATAAAGATCGGCGTAGTCGCTCATAGGGACATATCTATCCGGATAGAGGATAGTCTAGATCGATTCATAGATAGATCTCTCTCCATATAGATAGGTATCTCCGTGGGTAGAGATAAAGATAGGGATCCATCTAGATCTTGATTCACTATTTCGATTTTGCTTTTCTGGATTCTGCTTTCTTTCCTTTTTTTTTACGACAAGTTTTAAATCTTAATGCAGGCAAGGAAAGAGCGTTTTTCAATTATTGGGTCGGAGCGTAGACGAGCGAGCAGAGCCCAGGAAACAGGGAAGCCCGTCATAGAGCAGTCGACTAGAAGTAGAAGACTGCTGGCCTGAGAGAAGGCGGCCTCTCTCGGGAAACATGGCCCAATTTCTCTTCTTTCTTTTTGATTTAAGGTTTCTTTATTTTTTCAGGGGCCCAGAACGCTAAAAGGTGGGGGAGAAGGAAGCCGAACCTCTGATCGACCTGGACACATAAAAAATGCTCGGCGTCGAGATCCATTTTATCTTCCGTAAGTAACTTAGTGAGTGCTTTCTAAGAAGGGCTTGGCTTGAAAGAAGAAAATGAAATACGAACAACCGCGCTGGTCGTAATAGATCGACTTTCATGCTAGTTCTTGCTCCAGCATGAAGGTTCCATTTCAGGGAAGGACGACGTACTATGATACTTTCTGTTTTGTCGAGCCTTGCTTTGGTCTCTGGTTTGATGGTTGTACGTGCTAAAAATCCGGTACATTCCGTTTCGTTTCCCATCCCAGTCTTTCGCAATACTTCAGGTTTACTTCTTTTGTTAGGTCTCGACTTTTTCGCTATGATCTTCCCAGTAGTTCATATAGGAGCTATAGCCGTTTCATTCCTATTCGTTGTTATGATGTTCCATATTCAAATAGCGGAGATTCACGAAGAAGTATTGCGCTATTTACCAGTGAGTGGTATTATTGGACTTATTTTTTGGTGGGAAATGTTCTTCATTTTAGATAATGAAAGCATTCCATTACTACCAACCCAAAGAAATACGACCTCTCTGAGATATATGGTTTATGCCGGAAAGGTACGAAGTTGGACTAATTTGGAAACATTGGGCAATTTACTTTATACCTACTATTCCGTCTGGTTTTTGGTTCCTAGTCTTATTTTATTAGTAGCCATGATTGGGGCTATAGTACTGACTATGCATAGGACTACTAAGGTGAAAAGACAGGATGTATTCCGACGAAATGCTATTGATTCTAGGAGGACTATAATGAGGAGGACGACAGACCCACTCACGATCTACTAAAGGGCAAGTAGCTTGATTGGTTCAAATCCAATTCGTGAGAAGAAGCGTCAAATGAGACAGTAGTCGCGCTGGCGGAGCAGCAGCTCCAGCTCGAGCTCACTATTACCTTTCTTTCAGGCCCTATCTTATCCCGAACCACTAGTCCTTCCTCCAACAGATGTAGTAGGGGAGTCAGGTAGATGAAGCAAGCCTGGCAGACTAAATTCTTTGATGATCCATATTCGTACAGGGGAACGAGAAAGCTTGCTCAACTGTACGAGCCTGATCTAATCTACGACCACCCTTGCTTCTTTGTCAATCGAGACGGTAGATGACTGAACACCTAACTCAATCCCAATGCTAAAAGAAAGATCTTGACTTGTGACAGGTTCATTTGTTGTTGGATTGGAGTAGCCTACCTCATTTGATCTTTCTTTACAACCCAATTACTGGGGCTGATCTATCATACTTCATTGATCGAGTAGTTGGCTCAACAAATACAGGAATGGAAGATCTTCCTCAATAGGAATATATGCGGCCATCAAATCAAGTAACTGATTTCACTAGTCTCAGGAGCCCTTTGAGAAGCTGTTGGGAGTCAAGAAAGAGGAATGCCCTATGCAGATGTGTCGAAGGAAATGAATCAATAGATGCGGGAGGGCTTTCGTACCGGCTGAATGGTTAAAGCATTCCTTGTTCTGACCGCAGCACCATATCTTGACCCTTTTCTCGAATTGGTCCATTTCGAGTTGGCCCATTCCCCTTCGACCGGTCGAAGAACTGAGATAGTATGCTATGCGCAGACTGACTTGCTGCTTGCCGAAGAGTCCCTCGTCTAGTTCCCACTGGTGTGCACCTGTAACTGAACCTGTATCGGTGGGGGCTGTTCATCCATGCCAGTCAAGCTCTTCTGGTCTGTGTTCGCTACCTGGGGCTGAACAAGCTTCCCGAACCCACGTCCATAGCTTTACAGTCTCTTTCTCAATGGTAGTGAACCTCTCTCTGCTGTGCTTCTTGGTATGGGAAGAAAAGTCGTGCTTGACTCTCTCCCTTGGTGCTTTCACTTCGACCTGTGATGTTTGCCTGGGAATTTTAATTTTTCCTGTGACGAAGACCATCCATGGTGATCAAACCCACATAACAAAGATAGGGACAGAGCTTCAAACAGCACGTGTCGGGTCAGCCACCGAGTGACGATTGATGAAAGAGTACAGGGATGTGAACCTAGGCTATCTATTCCTGCTTGACTTCATAACAGAAGGGGGTGGGAGACAAGGGAAAGCAAGCAGGGATATAAGGTTGGGCTCTTCCTGTTTGCTTCACACCAATCGGGATTTCTTGAAGACTGACATTCTATTCTGCCAACGAAGGAAATGGTCGCTGCGGAGAATGACTGTCAGTCAGGGAACAACAAAAGTAAGACCGGTTCGGGTAGAGCGAGTCCTTGTGTATTCATATAAAAGTTGTCCTTAGCATTCAGGTTTGACATTAGAATGAGATTCGATTGGAGAAGGGCAGTGAACTTGATTTGCGCAAGAATAGGTTGAGAGCTTCAAGCAAAGATCGACACGGAAACAGAGCTGAAAGAAAGTAAACAGATAGGTTGTTTTCGACGAATCCCCTGCTTGAGAATCTGCTGTTCGCGTTGCTCTCGCGCTATAGCCCGCCGGGAGAAAAGAAAGTCTCGTGGGTTTCTCCGACTCTGATTAGTGACATAGAGAAAAAACACATCTTTGATCCATTTTAGCAGATAAGATAGCAGCAGAAGACATTTTGTCCATTCCTGACTTCTTTCCTGAAGCTGCCTAAACTGGATCAATAGAATATCACACATGCGACATTACCATGCCTCACGTTCTAGTTCTAAGCGCAAGGAACTGAATTAGTATAAGAAAAGAATAGGAAAGAACCGGGCACGGTAGATCCGCTCATCCTGGCTTCAAATCCTAACTTGAGTTGCCACGGGAACCTTAGCGCCGCGTGTGTGTTGTGGGAAGGTCCTCCAAGGAAGAGGCATAGAAAGAGTGAGAAAGCTCAATCCAAGACATGAAAGCGGAATCACAACTGTCGAATCTCGTGCTTAAGCAAAGAGACAATTTCCTTCTTTTTTCTCAGGGGGGTAAAGACTAGGAGCAATTCCGTGTTTAAGGGAATTAGGTAACAAAGGACCCCCCCATAACATAAGGCGGAGAAGGGAGGATTGAATACCCGCTTAGGGGATGACTGGCCCCTTTTTGTTTGTCCATTTCGCATAGCCGGGCTTTTGTCTAATCCCTTTTCTCTCGCAATCGGACATGTTGCGGCGTAAACGGTGATCTTTTCTGTTGTTTGTGCTTGAACGGGGTTCATTTGCTAAAGTTGGAGAAGGAGCTGCTAGTGTTTTCGACGACTCACCTCTTTGACTTGCCACATTTCTTATCTAGATCCAAGCCAAGAATAAGTGAGAGCAAGCTTAAGCACAGAAATCGAATAGGCTGTTCGGGAGCTAAAAGAGATTGGCAATAAGAGTACAGAGGTGCCTAGCTTTTTAACAGCAGCAAATCGGCATATCGCTACTTCTATTCTTAGGCATCCTGACATTCCTGGTCCTTCCCGTCCCGAAATTCCTTCTTCTTGATAGCACAGAAATATGACCCGGATTTTGCGCATCACCCCCTTTTCTGATCTCAGATGGTACGAGAAGAAAAAGACGCCTGCAACGCTTTTTCCGTCGTCGGCCTTTGGAAATAGTAAAGAAGTTCCTTGCCTTCCCCAGCGTCGAAGGTGCGTAGCGCACTATTCGCTTTCAGTAAAGTAGTGTACACGGTCAACAAAGACAAGCAATACAGAGTCTTCAAGGAAGAGGTTAGGTCTCTAGCTTCAGAAGTGGCAGCAAAGCACTTGGCTAAATCATCATCGGCAGCAGTAAATAGAGTCCCAGGTGCAGGAGAGGGAAAGGTAGATTTACACTATTGTTCGGTAGCACAGGAAAGTGGACATTGCTTTTAAGGTCACAAAGGTCGTAGGGCATCAGCAACTGAAGCGCATCTCGCATCTCTCTCTTTTTAGGCAAGGGGGTCGGGTTCCTGTTAAAGTGAAAGTACCGTTAGTTCTTTTTAGTAGTTAGGATTCATTTTCACAGTCAAAAGCAAGTCGACATGATCCTCCTTTTACTTCCTATACTACGGTAGAGGGCCATTGAGGAATCATGGTCTCAATAGCACTAAGTTATCTAGGTTCTCGGATGGGAAAAGCCTGATCGCTTCTTTGACTATTGAGAACTCTGCATATCACACAGGGTGGGTGTGAAGCAGGTTCAGAAACTAGCGGGGTGGATTGCGGCACTCAATAGGTTCATCTTTAGATCCTCCGAGCGATGCCGACCTTTATTCTCCGTAAAAAGAATGATTTCGAGTGTGAACCCGTATTTTTCAGGCACATCGGATCAGGGTCTTCGCCGAGTACCCCCTCCTGGAGATCTTGCAGCGGTCTGAAAAGTGGCGGAGAATAGCAAAATTGGCCGTGCAGTTAGGGTAATTTGACATCGCCTTCGAACCAAGAACTGCCGGGAAAGGACTGGTAGTTTACAACTTGCTGTTGTTAGAGAGAAGGGGGTGCTTGTGTATAGATGGAACTCAGAGAAGAGCTTAGGGTGAAGAGGTGGGACTAGACAAAGAAGCCAGCCATTAGCCCTCTGTACTGTAAACTGGAGTATGGAAGTGGAACTCAGTCTAGTCTGCTCTGCTCTCATCCAGCAAGCTCTCTAACACTAGCTAGCGCTAACCCCTCTTTAGCCTATCTGTCCTCTTCGCTACCTCTCAACAGTAAACTACTCGCTTAGCTTTCTAACAAAGCAAGTAGCTAGCGCATCTCTTCCCTCTTAGAACGTTCACTTCCCCTTCCTTACTCTCGTCTGCATCTATAACTACTTCTGGTTTATATACACTGCTAAAAGGTTGAATTCCGAACGATTAGGTTAGGGCAGGGTAGAGTTCCTCTTATCTTCATACCAAGCCAAAACAAACCAACAAATTCTCAACTCTTCTCACAGTCATCAATCCTATAACACTCAAGCATTCAGATAAAAAAAGAAGCACTTACCCTCCCAGCATCAAATGAGTCGCCGGTCATCCTTTTCTTTTAAAAAGAGTTGTCCCCTCAGTCGTCTCTATGGAAATCTTTCTTTAAGCAGAAAGCAGTGGGAGGGAGATCTTACGAAAGTAATTCGTTTGATTCAGATTCTAGTCTCCAGAAGATCTCTGAGTAGAGAGGTCCCTAAGCTAATACCACAAGAGTGTCAAAGATGGGTTGGGATATAGGAATGGCTAAATGAACAAAAGGATAGGATGATTCTACCATTTTACCCTTCCTTGCTTAGGTTAGTTAAGACTATTCTCCGCTCACTCATAACTGAAGTGGGGTTGTTCTCCTTTTATTCCCCGATTAGTACTATCAGACTCGATGCGAAAGGGGGCAAGGGGATCTTGGAAGAGTTTTTTCTAGGATTCTGAATCCCGAAAGCATTGATTGATTGGCTCGGTCGTCGTCCCACCACTCGCTGATGCAGATCTGGGAGGCTGGGTCGGCTAGCATTGAATACGAATCTTCTTTCATTTCCTCTTGTTCAACCTTGGCTTCGGTGCCGGCTAGGACTGGTAGCATGGTCTTTTATTAGGCTTTCTCTTGGTGGGGAATAGGAGCTACACCTTAGCACTTTCTGACTTTTCCGACATAAGTGGTCTTGTCCCGGTCCTCTCTCTTTGCAGTTTTCGCGGAATAAGCAGTCTTGGTGCTTTGGGCCTTGCACTAGTCTGACTGTGCTTTCTTTTCTAGCCAAAGGATATTCTTGATCTTCTTTGCCAGGAATCCAACAGACTGAGTGATGCTTCTCTCATATATTATGACATGATAGTGTATTATTACATTTTTTAGGAATCCATATAAATGTTTGGCTTAGTGTTTGTATCATAACCATAAGAGGTTGTTTTTCTTTCAATTGAATAAAAAGGAACTGTTCTTACCTCAAAGGGAGTGCAGCCAGCCTATCCATCATAACATAATATAGGAAAGTCAGCCCTCTCCCTACGAATGCCTAGTTAGCCGTGAATGAGAACTCTTCTTGCTTGTTGGCAGGTAGTTCCATGTAAGGTTACTCTTTCTTTTTTTTCCGCGAAGACTTCGTTCCAGAGGACAAAACAAGCTATATTCCCTTTCATATTAGCCTAGCCCTGTCTAAGCCGACCATATGGCGATGCGGGAGATATCCCAGAAATAGATACTGGATCTTAGAGAATTCACATGTTCAATGGTGGAAACTTAAGGAACCGGCTAAGAGTGACTAAACGGACAAACCCTATTCATTCCATAGCCTCATCCGGTCGAGGCGTTAAACAATCCATTCCAATCCTCTTTCCTTTGGTCTCCTCTAATGATGTACCCATTGGTGGAATATATCTTTATACCGACGATTTATATGAGGATTTCCAACGAGAAGGCGATTTCTCCTATGATAAGATCAAACCTGAATGAAGACAAGGGAAAGCACCGGTGCTACTGGCATGGGCTTCTACCCTGTGTAGTCTCAGCCCGCCAATAAACCATTTTAGAATACCAGGAAAGATCAGATGCGCGGAATCGCGATTGGTTAAAGATCACTGAATTACCGCTCCGTGGGCGTGGGCAATTACTATTGGGATAACTGAATACGTGTATGCCTCTATCAATGTAGTAACAATCTTTCTATAATCTTAATGTGAAAGCAGAGTAGCTTGCCGAATCAAAAGTGTCTATCTCTGCCGCCTGGCTGAACTATCTGATGGGGAGCCTAACGACCGGTTACGGTAGCGTAGCTAGGGCTATGAAAAGCAAGGCAGTCCCTATGAGAAAGAAAGCCCTAACACCTAACATCTTCCTCGAAGACCTTGTATTGTCGGACCAAGCAATCAATCAACTTGTCTTGATTATCCTAGTATCAAGTAGTAAGGGATCAAAACAAGGAAGGAAGGAAGTCAAATGCCAGTCTCTTTAATAGGAGTAAGCTCGGGCCAAAAAGACGGTGTTTTATAAAATGAATTAGGAAAGGAAAGATTTAATTTATCCCAATGGTCTTAGAACTCCTTTATTAGCAATAATGCCCTATGCAAATGAGGAATTTCACAATGTGCTATCGAATTCGCTGTTACTGCTCGAGAAGGAACGAAGGACAACTAATGCAAGCTGCGAGGGAGGAATTGGACAACCAGATTTCACTGATTAGGCAAAGCAAAAAGAAGAAAATGCCATTGAATCAATAGCTGCAGAAAGCTGCTGGTTGTGGCACTTTTCGGAAGAGAATGCCCTATGCAAATGAGGGGAAAGAAAGCATTTCTGTACTAAAGCTTGAACGTAGCGAAAAGAATTACTCCTATACCTTTGTTTTCGACGCAGCAAGGAGAACAGGAGGAAGCAAGTCATCCACCCTCGCTTGGCTTACTCTTCTTTGCATTCTATATCCTGGAACGTGCCATTTGATGAAGGAAAAAGCAAGTTTCGATTTCACTTCTCAAAAGAAAGATCATTGCGTGGAACTCTTTATAAGCTCCCGAATCGAATTCATGGCTAGAGCTAAAGGAATGCTTGCTGGCTAGCCCCTACTACTATAAAGCTCTTAGACGTCTATCTCACTCTTTCTTTCACAGTTCCTGTCTCGAGTGGAAACAAAGCTCCTTTTAATACATCTTCAATAGCCCATGCCAACCGCTTCAAGTCTTCTTTTGCTTCCTTCCTATGAATCTGTCTTCTCGAGCGCTGTCAACTAAGACAATGACACCTTTTATACTAGAAATTTGGTGTACGAATTGACTCTGGTGATGGATCGGGGTTAGAACTAGTCTGAAGCTTGTCAAAAGCCTTGCTCCTGCCGAATCATCAGAGACATGGAATCACATTACTGTAATGAATGAAAAGGTTGGGTTGTCGAGTGATAGGGGTGATGAGTGGAGCTCCCAGACAGCGAGCAAAGAGCAGAGCGACAATGCAAGGAGGTAGGTGCCTAAATTAAGCTTGTTCCTTTCTAAGGCAGTAAGTGAAGGAAGCAAGAGCTGCGGAAGAAGATCAGTGCGAGGTAGAGCGGAGGAGAGTGCAGCAACGAAAGAAGGCAGGCAGCGAGAGATAGTACAGCGTAAGGGAGAGAGGGAGGTTTGATGGGACCCAATGACGTCCATCCCCCTGCCTACTTGTTACCCCAACCCAAGCAAGGGAGGAGCTGGGATGGAATATCTTTCCTGAGGTAAGTAGCTAACTGAATCTGGATGCTAGGCGCAGAGCTGGGTAGAGAGTCTTCTTGTTAGGTTTTTATTCCAGCCCTTATTAGACACCTGTTGCAGTTCTACGATTTTTATGTGTTAAGCATAAAACTAGCCTTAGTTCTTAAAGCTAGAAAGCCAATAGACCTCACTGTCGCACAAGAAACCTCTAATGCTATCGATATCATATCTCGGCCTCAGCTCCTATGCTTGCTGCCTGCCTGGGATGAGCGTCCTCTGATCTAAGTACGAGCTCCTGTTTTCTTTCTGGCAATGATCCCGCTTAACCCTGATTGCTTAAGGCTTAATACAGTCATGTTGGATCTCCTATTCGTACAGCTACCAGGAAGAGAAAGACTGATTGCGACAGCTCAACCAGATGAGACATCTCTTATTTACAGAACTGTGCCAACGTGTGCCTACATTTTTGGTATATTTGATTTACGGGAAGAGATATTGATTGAATAGAAAGAATGAAACCAGTACCAGCTTATCGCCAACCGTGCTTCCGCTCAAAGATTGAAGTTTTCACTAGGAACCGATTGCTCTTTTGGAAAAACTTTGGAACGAGGTCTCATAGATCGAACTAATGTAAGGCGGAGCGAATCCGGAAAAACTCTGGTTTACCGTTATTTCTGTTAAAAAATAGGCGGTGTGCTAGTCTCTCCAACTCGCCCATACATATAAGGATCACTCCACTTCTATCTTTCCCCCAAGAAAAAGAGAGAGATAGCCAGTCTCTTGAGCAAAAAGGCCAAGGTTACTCTCCGAATACCTCCTCCTGTTTTCGGTTGTGGCTACGGTAAAGAACGCTGGTTACGGCATGTAGTTGTCTCGACCACTTATCCAGACTAAATATCTTCGCCCTAATCAAGAAGAGAGGGGGACTCCACCTAGCCTGAAGAGGGGGGTTCCCCCGGCTACTAACAAAATCTATCCGGTTACAAGTACCGTGCCAAAGGCTTTCTGGTCAGGTCAGATAGGACTCAAGGATCGCCTTAAGAAGAAAACATTCTTCCGCGGGAAAGAGATCGGGGCAATAAATCTTGTCAAGGCCTTGATCGGGACCACTAGATTCTATCACCTTATTGAAGGAGAGGGGGCGAGGCACCTCAACCTTAGTTCACTCAAACGGGTCAGTTCGTTGGGGAAAAGGTATCAAAGCGCACTATCTTACTGCAAGACAGGCGCCTATCTTCTGCTCTTCTGGGGGTGAATCTTTCTCCAAGCAAGCCATACTTATTTTGCTATTCGTAGACCGGTAGCCCTGCCTCTTTCGAAGAGGGTCTTGGTGTCAGCCTTCACTCTTATCGCGACCCCGCTGCTTATTGGATTTCAAATTTGGTTGTATGGCCTTCCAGAGCATGGGACAACAATGAATCCCCTCCTTTTGCCGGTGTTCGATATTGAGACCGTCAGACAGACTATCAATACTTCTAGTCACGAAGTAATAACTAGCGGTGTTGGTGAGAATCTTGTCGAAGCGGCTGAGGGAGCGACGAGCGAGTTATCTAGACCACCCGAGGAAAGGGAGGCCCAATCAAGCCAATCAACTAGGGCCGCTAAGAAGGCCATCACAGTCCTGGCTGGAGGATTCGCCCTGAGCATTGTCGTGACTCTTAATGCGCTTGCGCTGAAAATGTTTTCAGCTGGCTAAAAAGGTGTCTTCTTTGAACGAGAAAGGTGGGTTTCTCCTGGATTCTTTTGTTGTAGTGAATGAATGTCGTAAGGTTTGAAAAGTATATTGGGAACTTAGGAAAAACCTAAGTTCGAAGTCATCTTTGGTCTTTTCGAAAAGATGAGGGCTCCTTTCGCATTTTTCGGAAGTTTACCCGCCAGGCGAGGATAAAGGAAAGGGCTAGGTAGGTCTATTTTCTAGCTCGATTCCTATTATTGGTTGGCATTGTCCGAGGAGTGAATACTTTCATTTCCGCTAGTCCCCTTCAAGCCAGTTTTCAAGCGGGATAGTCAATATAAAAATCTCAGACTGTAAAGAGCCAGAGAAAGATTTCTTATTTAAAATAAGTAGTCTTTCTTACCTCTCTTAAGTGCCATTGTAGGACCTATTTTATAGTTCCATTCCAGTTGTCAGTCTTTCGATGGCAAGCCAGTCGTAATTCTTTGACATCTGCAGGCTACTTTCTTTCCTAAGAAAAGCCCAAAAAATGCTCGTCCTTGCGAGCCTTATGGGCAAAAGTGCCTTGCCCTTCCTAACTAAGGCCTTCCTTTCTATATGCCAGTCCTAGTCTCCTACTAAGTCAAGCCAGTATCCTACACTCTTAGGAAAGCGATAGCTTGAGCTCGACCATTTCTATCTTATTAGTGAGGAAATAAGGCAAGCACGCAAGGAAAGCCACAAGCCGGCATTAAAAGTAGAAGCAAGCGACGGGCAAGCTAGCAAGACAGTGAGAAAGGCCAGTTTAAGTAGGCAAGGGAAAGCAAGTCAGCTTCCTGTGAGCAAGCTCTACCAACAAGCCTGTGAGCACGAGAGTGAAGCAAGGGCGGGAAGGGGGCGCATACGTACCTTAATTGGGGTGTCAGATGCTTTTATATGTTTGCTATGCTTTCTTAAGCACTCAAAATCGAATAAGAGAAGAAAGATCGTAGCGAATTGAAGGATTATAGCTATGAGTTAGTCTATGATCTACTTGCTGCTATTATTATTCATCGAAATTTGCTTGGGAGAAAGCTTCCACTCATACGTAATCTTGCCTAAGCGCTTGCTGGATTGACCGCAGCATCAAGCTTCCAAAGGCAAGCCAGTTAGAAAGCACAAGCAGGCAAGTTTTTTACTCGACCCGGGGAGGGGAACGAAGTTACATATATAGTGGGAGAGGGGGGAAAGCGTCAAGCCTGAGAGCTAGTATCAAGCAAAGAAGGGCAAGCCATCCATTGTTCGTTTCCTCTCGCTTTGCTCGAGTGAACTGTCGTTTTCTTGCAGCCAACCCAGTGATCAAGCCTGTATCAATCAGTACTTCTTTCTTAGGAAAGAGGGCTGGGCAATCTTTTACATCCAGTTCCAGTGGTTGCCTATTCATAAGCAGTGCTAAGATAATCCCCTCCATTTTGAGTGTTTTGCCCATACTGTTGGAGTCATCTAGTCAAAGTCTGCAATAGGAAAACCCTGCATTCGATCCAGTTTGAGTTCTCATTGGAGTGGAGTCTCTTACCAGGCCAGTTTTAAGCCCTTCTAGTTACCTTCCTTCTGTCAGCGATCTAGTTTGAGTGGTAGTTCCAGCCGAGGGAAGAGGTGAATACGAGCCATTAGGAGAGCCTTACTTTAAAGCTAGTGAGTTGGAAAGCAGTCCTTTTTATAGCCCTTCGCTTCCTAACGAGTGTACCGAACGTAAGGGTCCAAACCAAACAAGCTAAGGGTGGGTGGCTCAAGAGGACTATCTGTCTTATTTTTTTCTAGCCTATATTTCATACATTAAAAGTAGCCTTACTGGGGTTTTTGTTGCAGTTCCCTCCTACCCATTTCCAGCCATTGGCCATCCAGTTGGAGTAGATAGCCCCAGGAGAAGTATAAGTCCCTCACCGAGTAGAAGTGTTTTTAGTTGTCTCCCGCTGCGCCCGGAGGAGTATTTCCATTTGAAGCAGGAATGAAAAAGCCAGCCAGTTTCATTGGTAAGTGCTTCCATACAATCCTAAAAAAAAGTCCTGCTACCTGCGAACCATTGCCAGTTACCGGTGGCCCATACGAGGTTTCCAGGCGAGCTTCTCTTTTAGCTAGTTCCCTGCCAGAAGTTCTCTTACGCAAGCCAGGAAAGCCAGTCTTCGTCTTTCTTAAAGCCAGTGTTAGTCGTGCTTCCATTCGATATCCATATCCATCCGAGTTTTTGTAGTCATTTCCATACGAGTTTCGAAGAATGCTTTTCTTTATAGTACTAAGGGCTATACATATAGTTGAAGTGGTAAGTTTCTCCAATTACAGTATGAGTTGCCCTCTATCCCGTGAGACTTCTGTTACATCCCGTGAGACTTTCCTTCCAGCGATTGAGCCTTCCCTGTAATCCAGTTCATTCAATCAAGTTCCACCAAGCAAGCTAAGGGGGTGTAACGGTATTTTGTTTACCACCCAGTCAATTTCTTTCTGTCTCTGGTAGGGCTCTAGCTAACAGATGGATATCTTTACATGGGGTTTGAGTTGCTGGCGCCTTACATGTCGTTGGAAGTTGCCTGCCTGCCCGACCAGTTGGCCATACCATAGTGTGAGTACCAAAAGCTCTAGTATCTCCCAAGTCTGCAGTCTTTTCCAAGCCAAGGCAAAGATCAAGAGCTGGGGCAGGCTAGGACTATTCTCTTATTTGAGTTGCTTTCGATGGCAGACTAGGAAAGAAGGAAAGCTAGCTAGATAAAGGGCTAGAGCAGGCCAGGGTAAAGGCCCTAATCTGATATTTCATTTGTTAATGTTAAGTTTCTCATTTTAGAGTGCTTCTAATATAATATCTATAGGTCTATCATCTTCTCCTAATAGCCGCCTAGTTCTAATAATAGTAGGGCTAACTAGAGATCTTTCCTTGGCCAGATAGAGATAGATAGGAATATCACAGTAATACCTTTTCCCCGCCGGCCGGGTCAATTCAATGATGGGCCTTCGGGTCCTTTCCTTATCCCGAGCGAGAGCGATCGACTCAGGTACAGATAGGAATATCACAGTAATACCTTTCCTTTAATAACATGCTAACGAGCGTAATAGCTAAAGAAGGGCCTAAGGAATCAGTTTCATACCGAGCATACGAGGCATACCTGTCAGACCTTGGCTAAGAGGCCTAACGTGGCTACTTTTTCTATCCTAGCGTGTCTAACGGTCTAAACGAGCTAAACGGTCCAAACGAAGCAGTTTCAGATGCATTTCTAGTCCTATTTTTAGGCACATAAGCCCATGGAGTTCTAATGCCAGTTCCCAGCGATCCAGTTAGAGGAGTGGCAGTTGTGGGAATAGCAGTCTTTTTTTTTATTTCAATAGACCCAGTATCCATATTTGTATAAGTTCAAATAGAGAGATTCAAAAGAGTCCCAGTTCCCTCTCAGGCAGGCTAGTTCTCTTCTCAGGTAGGCCAGAAGTTAGAGTTGCTTTTGGAGCATTCCTAGCGCCTGGCCTTTCATTAGCCGGCTAGTCACTCCGTTCCTATAGTAAGCCAGTTACATAGGTGTACGGTCCAGCCGAGTGAGTCCCCCCCCCACGCAGTCCTTTTTCCAAGAAGATAAGCAAGCAAGCCAGGGAAGTACTCTTGGAATATGGGTTACCGCCATTAGGCACTAAAGAAAGCCCCAACCCCGCCTATATAATCTTCCTTTCTGTAAGCCGCAGTCCTAAGGACAGTGCCTGTTGGAGTACCCGTTATAGTTTGAGTGCTAGGGCAATCTCCTTAAGTCATTCCCGCGAGTTTGTGGCCAGTGACACCATTAGAAGAGAAGGAAGCACTATTTCAAATGAAGGGGCAAGCCAGTGAGAAAACTAGTTTAAGGAAAGTCCTACTTCCATTCGAGACAGCTGAGGGAAGAAGTTAGATCTCTAGGCGAGAATAAAGAATAAAAGAATAGCTATAAAGCCTGTTTTCTTGAGGATCTTTAGAAAGTGATCAAGCCAATATAATATTCCTACACTCTTAGGCAATCCGGCAAGCTTGCAGGTTATAGGCAAGCAGTAATTATTATTGTAATTGCAACTTTCATTTCATCGATTGGGAGTTATCTTGGAAGTTTTAGTCCAGTTTCCAGCCTTTCGATCTAGTCTTAAGCGCTCTAAGTGCTATCCTAATCTTTTGCAGGCCTGTTCTTGCGCCTTCTCGCTTCGCTCTCATGATTTCCTCCCTGCGAGCGAGGTAATGATGCGGTTGCAGACCAGTCATAAGGGATCTACCTGTAATTAGTAGCATTTCATACCATACTCCGGCTCCGGATACGAGTCATAAGAGTTCTCCCGGGCATAAGAGAAGAGGTATACCGTAAATAAAAAACAGGACTAACCATAATATACTAAATAACGAGACTAAAGCACTACCAGTACCACCTAGCGTAAGAGTTAACAGTCAGTCCTATCTTAAAGTACTATCATTTAGAAAGCATTCTTAATGAATGCTTTTCCTAATCTCTTGCAGGCTAGTTCCTTTCGATTGCAGTAAGTTCCAGACCAGACCAGTACTAAGATAAGCCCTTGTAAATGCAGTCAAGAGGTAAGTCTATCCAATTGCTTTCTAGCGCCTTACCAGGCCAGAAAAAAGCCATCGATAAGCGCTGCTTAGCCCTTCCTCTAAGGGGTTGTTGTGTTGCTCATATGTTACAAGAAATGCTTACTTATAAATCTGATCATATTAGAGCTCGCCAGGAAATACTTGGTACTACGATCATTGGAAGAACAATACCTAAACCTGCGGATGCTCCAGAATCTTTTCGATTGCTCGTTCGAGAACTACGATCTTTGGCTTTGGAACTTAATCATTTCCTTGTATCTGAGAAGAACTTCCAGAGGATAATCGAAATGAATCATAATTTTTCTTCTATGATTGATCGGTATAAACATCAACAACTCCGAATTGGATCAGTTTCTCCTCAACAAATAAGTGCTTGGGCCAAGAAAATCCTACCCAAATTTTGCTTTTGCTAGGCCCATAGCTAAAAAACCTACTTTCTTACGATTACGAGGTTCATTCGAATATGAAATCGGAAATACAGCATCCCACTTTTCTTTACTACGCAGGGCTTCGATACATTTAGAAATCGAGAAATTTCTACCGGAGCGGGTGCTATCCGAGAACAATTAGCCGATCTGGATTTGCGAATTCTTATAGATTATTCGTTGGTAGAATGGAAAGAATTAGGGGACGAAGGGCTTACAGGGAATGAATGGGGGATAATGAATGGGAAGATCGAAAAGCCTCTACAATAAGATAAGAAGAAGAAAGGATTTTTTGGTTAGACGCATGGAATTAGCTAAGCATTTTATTCGAACAAATATAGAACCAGAATGGATGGTTTTATGTCTATTACCAGTTCTTCCTCCCGAGTTGAGACCCATCATTCAGATAGATGGGGGTAAACTAATGAGCTCGGATATTAATGAACTTTATAGAAGAGTTATTTATCGGAACAATACTCTTATCGATCTACTTGTTGTTAATAGATAGATAAGAGTAGCTTCGTCCTCTTGTTGTATTGTGATCCTTGCTAGTTCCCGAAGTTAGGCAATGAGCAGGAATTCCTTTAAGTGGATCCCTTTCATCCTAGTTGTTGTCTTTCCCCTAGGTATCATACTATCAGACGAGCAGACGCAGACGATAGATGCATTTTCTTTGTGTCTGCTCGTCTTCTCTATACTATAGGAATAGAGGAAGCTAAGAAAGAAAAGAATAGATTGGATCTCCTTTGGTTGGGAGTAATATGTAGCTAAAGTGCCCTTCCTGTTCTTGGAGTGCACTAAGGACTCACCTCTTCTTGTTTGTGATTGCCTTTATTAGTACAGTGATATGAGTGAGGCAGCCTTGCGTCTAAGAGTTTCTTTCCTTTCTCCTTCCAATCTTAATAAGACGATTACCCGATCGGAGAATAGTCTTCTCTTGTATTCCAAAAAGTCAAAGACAGAAGGGGAGGCTAGCATTGAATACGAATCTTCTTTCTTTCATTCCTCTTCTTCAAATGCTTTCCCTTGGCTTCGGTGCCAGCTAGGACTGGTAGCATGCTTAATGGTAGCATGGTCTTCTCTTAGGCTTTCTCTTGGATTCGGAATGGGAGCTGCACGTTAGCACTTGACTTTCTGACTTTTCCGGCATAAGAGGTCTTGTCTCTTTGCTTTTTTAGCGTAATAAGCAGTCTTGGTTCTTTGTTCGGGGAACTAGTCTGACTTTGCTTTCCTAGTCAACTTCTTGATCTTCTTTTTCCAGGAAGAAGGTCCCCCAATAGTGAGATTGATCTTTCTTTGAGATCTTTCTAAATAGACTCTTTTGCTTCATCTTCGTATCAAACTCTCCAAATAGGTTCTTTTCTTGCCAAAAGTAGCTCTTCTTAGGTAGGGCAGCCAGTCTATCGCTCTATATAGGAAAATCCTTACTCTCCGAATGCTTAGTTATCCTTGAATGAGCACTCTTGTTTCCGGTCCTCTATGTAAGGTTAGCTCTAAAGGGAGTTCTTAGCCCTTCTTTAATCTGTCTCTGAGTCTGATTAGATTCATTAAGCTGGGAATCTCTTCTTCTAGCGGTCTGCTGCCATATCCATTCTCGTTTAGGGCTGTGAAGATGCTCTACCGAATCTATGAAGTCGGTGTAATCTATCCTGCTGACTGTAAGTGAAATCGAGAATGGACTCTTTGCTAAGTCGGCCCTTCCCCCCTCTCTCCTTCCATTGCGTCTTCCGATTAGACTGAAGAGCTCTAAGGAACTGGGATGTGGATCTCTCTCTGTGAGCCTCCCGTAGGACGCTCTAAGGCCTTTCAAGGCAATGACTGTCTTCTTTTCCTTATAGCATGCCTCCTCGCCGAATGCAGGTAACTGCCATGGGTCCACAGAGATCGGTATGAATCAGTTCCAAAGGCCTTGATGCTCGTCACTTGCATTCTTTTGGAAGAGGGGTACGGTCTTGCTTGCCTAGCATACACCCTTCGCACCTTGAGGAGTGCGGTGATAAATGAGGTAGAACCGGCATACTTGGTTAGGGCTTACTTAACTTCACTAAGCTGTTGAAGTTAAGATGCACCAATACAATCTCTAATGCCATAAAAGATTAGGCTCCGTACCTATTTGATTTGCCTGAGACTCAATAGACTTTCCCTAGAAGATCCATATTACTGAATTGTGAATCCTCTCTCACCTCTGACGCGAAATCCTCGCATTGCACCGCGGTCAGTTTCCTAGGTAAAGCTTTGCTTAGGAGCTCCCTCTCGATTTCTGCTTCCTCGCCTTTAAAGCTGCTCTTCTTTTTCTCTTGCAAGCGGAGTATGCTCTATAGGGATTGTCGAGCACAAGCCATCAAAGTTATAAAAAGCATATACCACGTTACCCGTATGATCCCTGAGAATACAACCTCCACCCACTCACCAGAGGACACTGGTTCTTTTTCAGCAACAACCTGCTTTCCTGAGAAGCAGTCTTTTTCCCACACGAAAGAGTGGAATGCCCAACGTGCTAAGTAATATATGGAACTGATCACGACCCAAGGCTTTTGTGAATATGTCTGCAAGTTGTTGACCAGTAGGAAGATGAGCGGTGGAGATGACCTTAGCACGAAGCACGTACAAGATGACAATCGATTTCGATATGCTTGGTGCGTTCATGAAAAACTGGATTGTCGGCGATGTGAAGAGCAGCTTGATTATCACAGTAGAGCTTCATAGGTTGAGGATGAGATATACCAAGGTCCTGAAGAAGCAATTGAAGCCAAAGAAGTTCACAAGTGGTGGAGCGACGAGTAATGGGACAGCTTGCCCAGTCAGAATCCGAGAAACCGTAGATCTTTAAATCACATTTGGAAGGTAAGAAAATACCTTTACCAGGTGAGGATTCAAAAATCTTCGACGATGACGTCCAATTTAGCGCGCTTCGATTCTGATGAATGGATGTCTATCGAAGTGAGGTCCTCCCGGTTCCGTTTCCGGCGAAGAGAGGTGAAAGCTACTGTAAGGACTGTTGTTATAGTAGCCAGCATAATAGCGCTGGCGCTAGTAGTATCTGTGAAGAAGTTCATTTCATTTATCTCTTTTAATAGATATACTTGTTTAATAGAAAGACTTTAGAATATCCCTACTATCTACTACCTTCCCCTCCACTGAAAATCACTCTTACTCGGGCCTCGACAGGGTGAGAGTAGTTAGGTCGAAATGAGCGTCTCCTTTGCGAGGAGGTTGCGTTGCTTTCTGAGTATTATAACGGATTATAAACTAAAATGTGTCCCCCTACTTTTGGAACTCTGGTTTGCTGCTTATCTTGCGTCGAGATAGGATCTTACACCATCCGGGGACCGGCTTCGCGAGACCTTTTCGGTCTACACATGGCTAAGCTCTATTGGGCGGTGGCTTATCGAAGCAAATCCCACACAAAAAAAGATGATCAGCAAGAAACACAAATCTATCTTCAAAGAGTCAGAGAAGGACCTTGGGCAAAGGGTTAACGCAAAAAGCTCCTGGGCCTCAGTACACTGAACACCAACGGAATCTCGATGAAAGTAGAAGGAAAGCAATTGACTCTATCAAGAAGGTATGGAACTTCTCGACGCACTGTTCGAACCCGCAAGCACCTTTCATCTACCCTACGCTAACAGCTCTCTTCTCTTATGAGATTGCATCCGCCTTCGATTATTCAATTTCGAGTTAGCGCTCCGGGGGCTACTCCTACTGCTACTGTAACTGCTTTCTTTAGGAAATGCCGACATCTACTCGAAATGGCTTGACATTCCAGAACAGGAACTTCACTCATTTTAATGCCCGAAGTCTGCATCTTCTATTACATCGCCTCAAAAGAGTGAAAAGTCCCTTCTTGCCTGACGAGTTCTTCCTTCTTTTCTTGCTTTGCTACCGTCTGTGGCATTTGTCCTGCAAACAAGCCCTTCTCTTCCTTGACTAGCAGCAGCTCCCGCTAAAGCAGTTGCTGCTTACACTAGCTAGGCGAACTCCCGCTCTGATCCAGCTACCCCCTCATGCTTCGCCAGTGCGGAATTCTAGAGAGAAAGATTTGAAAGAAACGACCCATAATTAAATTAAGGATCGAGTGCAAGAGAGAATGCCGCGATAAAAGAGCTCCTTTTCCTCCCTGAGATGACTAAGCGCGAGGGGATGAATCTCTAGACCTAAAAGCTGTTATATAAAGCACTGCTGCCACTTCCTTTGCTACCGGCTTCTTTCAGTTCTAAAGTGTAAATCAAGAGGCTAAACTCGATCTATCTTTCCGGCTTAGCCGAACTCCTCACCTGGGGTGACTGAAGGATATTCTGATTCAAGCTCTGAACCAAAGCTCATTCTTTTCTCTATTGTACCCTCATCGACATCTCCTTACGCTGATTCAATAGCAGCTGGGTCGTGAACAAGAACAAGAGCTGAAACACGTTCAAGCTCAAAGCTACTGGTTCTGTCATACTCTATTCTATTTCTTTCTACTTTCGAGTTACTGGCTTTCCTTTCGAGCAGACTAAGAAGAAGAAGGTAGCAGCTACGACTTCTTCCTTCTGGGCTTACTTGCCAAGTCCAATAGCAACGGATTCTGTACCAGCAAACCATATTTAACCGGGTGTTCCCTCTCCGTTCTAGCTTTCTAAATAAGTCAGATCGGTGCGGGAAAAACTCCTAAATCAGTAAATCCGGAAGTTCCTGCCTTCCCCAGAGTTATTCCTTAGAGGGTTGGCACAAAAGCATCAGATATTGAAACTAATAGCAAAGAAGGCTAGGCTCCTCGAACCAGATTCTATTAGATCTTCCTATACCGTAATTCGCTAATCTCGATGAAAGAGCAGGTAACTACATAAGGCAGCTTTCCCCGCTCTGTCTTCTCTACGATTTACGGGTACTTACTCGTGCACGGAATCAAACAAGAGGAGGTTGCCTGATGGGACGTCGGCCTTTGCAAAGGACTTTGCCGGGGTTGAACCCCTCTCTTCTAGTAGCCGCCCTTCCTCCAAGACTTGAATCAGGAATATCTTTTCTGTACTATGCTGCCTTTGGCCCTGCGCCTGGTCTTTCTTCTTTATTGCCTTGGCCTTTTGCCTGTGAAATTCAAACATTGCTTTTCCCTCACTCCTTGAACAAGAGTTTACAGCTGACCCAGAGCTAGCCACACCTCCGAAAGACTCCATCACTTGACACTTTTTTATTCACACCGAAGAGCTAGTGCGCAACTAGTGCCCAATGAAGACCCGCATCGAGAAGGCGAAAGAGAGAAGCCAGGAAAGCCCCATCTCTCTCTCTTCCTGACAAGGAGTCCGTTCATGGTATAATAAGTCCTATTCTTTCAGAGCCGGAAGAGAAAAGCTTCAATGGGTCTTTTCGAGACGAGAATCCTCTTATCTTAGGGGAGAAGAAAGACAAGAAAGAGGAGACTATTTCAACAAGGCTACGAGTTCTGGCATACTTTCCTTTATAAAGGATTTCCTACTTCTATTTAATATTTCACCGAACCCTACTTCACTCAATAAATCTCCTAATCTTAATCCTACCGCTCTTACTACAACTAAACCACCAACAGCGGGAGAGCCGACATTACTATAGAATGATAGATGTGCAGCGCATTCTGTAAGGCTAACAACTCATTCTTCCGCAGGAAAAGCAAAGACCTCATCTACCGCATCAACAGGTAATCCCGCATCTGATAAGGCAAGTCTCCTTCCCGGAGCAAAGCTACGAAACTACGCTATGAAAAGCAATCTGCCCAAGGAGGGCTAGCTAGTCTAGTCTAATGCTAGGCTAGGTGATTCCTCTCTATCAATGACTGAAGCAACATCCAGAGAGAGAGCTCACTATACCACCAGGTTGCCGCATTTGCTTATGAAACAAGAACAAGAGAACTGAGCATAAGTCTTATTTCTTAGGGTAGTCACTCATAAAGACCTTGATGTCCACGTCCCAATCGCCCCCCTTAAGACTGATTCCTTCTAGCTTCTAGGCGAGAAGGTTGGCACAAAAGCAGCGAATTCTCTTGCTGCGCTTACGCTTATTCCGACAACAGATTCATCGGTCACTGGATGCGTGCTAACAGAAAAGAAGAAAGTCCGAAAGTCATCAGGTACGGTTTAATCATCCTAAGCTACTTCACCGCAGTAAGTCCAGTCTATGGGCCCTTAGCCCAAGGATAGAGACAGGGCTAATGCTTCGGTCATACTAGATGACGAGGCTTACCGAACTACCTTTGCCGTAACTCAGAGAGAGAAGGCCGCTCAAGCAGAATCCGAATACGACTTTCGCTAAACAAGAGCTCTTTACTGCTAAGCTGATCACAACTTCACATTCAACAACAGCAAGAAGACGCCCGCTGAAAGCTTTGAACATTCGCTTTTCTCGGGTTCCTAGCCCAAAGGTTCTAGGGTTCGAGAGAGAATTCCTACTATAATCGTTGGAAGGGAAGAAGGTAAGAAAATCAGTAGAATGCTGCTTTCCGTGCTATCGGTTGTTCACATTCAAGCATGAGTTAGTTCAGAGTCGGCAAGGGGAATCAGAGAAAGGGCAGTTTAGTCAACAATCATGACCATGGGAACATTTGTTCGCTTTCTAGGTACCCCCGAATCTACTAGTCATCGCCTTGAGTCTGCCCTTCCTAGTTAGGCCATTTCCTATTGCCCGTACTAAAGCACCAACAGCGTGAGACTCATTCAAAGAACACCAAGGCAATCTCGATTAAAAAAAGAGAAGGCTTTGTTGTTTCCTTCTCATTTGACCGACGCGGGTTTGATATAAACAATTCTCCACGCTATTCCCCCGCCGGGTAGGCACAAACCATCGGTAGGTTCACATGAACAATTGGTAGTTGAACCTACATAGCGAAAAGGGGGGTTGACGCTTAAAAGCAAATTATGACCATACAGAACGTTTATCGATTTGATTGGATTGCTTTCAACTGTACGCCAATTGCACATTCGCCTTCGCTTCTTGCTTTCGACGCTTCGAATATCGAATAAACATGCTCTATTCAATCAAAGCCCTGGACGCTTTCCAATTCAATCTCACCTTCGCCGGTAGGCTTGGCACTCCTTGTTTGTGTATTCGCTAACTTTCTTCCACGCTGGCTAACTAGAGTAACCACTAGAAATAGAAAGTAAATTCTCTATCTTCCGGGAGAATGTGGTCTTGCTTTTTCAACTTCCATTTGCTCTTTCTTTATGCGAATGAGATCCCCGTTTGTGAGCTGGACAGCGGGTTTTGATTAATAGTATAAGTAATCCGCCCAGAATAGGGGGGTTTCGAATCCTCGAGAAAGTTCTTTATCTGAGATTCATTTTCGAACTAATGGAACTAATCAAATAGTAAGTAAATCCACACAAGTAAAGAATCTTGGCTCTCCTATCTTCACATTCATCTGCCCTATCAACTTCAATGTTTAAGAGATTTTCCAGTGAGAGGAAATCCTACCTAGGGTAAGAACTAAAAGCTTTCCTATCCAATGCAATCTCATCTCCGAAACAAATGAAAGTGAAAGAAGAGTGGGTATGCGGGCTTCTTTCACTATTGAAAAAATCTGATCCAAGATGAGTAACCAAGTTCTTCTTCCGCACGAGAATCCCTCTCAAAGGGGAAGAATCAGATTAGATCTCCGGGCTTATAACCAACCTATGAACAATGGTCTGTCTCGTCTAGTCGGTCTCCTTCTTGGCATTAAGAGTCGTCAGTACTGAAAAGGCCCTGGCATTTCCATCGGGAAAGATAGGAGGACAGCTCGCCGAGACTACAACCGCTACTTGCCCAATAGTACAGCGCCTTCCCCCCTGACTTTACTTTCCTAGCTATCAAACCCCTCTTCAAACCCTTGCCAGAAGAACGAAAGGAAAGATTCTCTGTGATACCGTTTGAATACCGATAATCGGCCTTAAAGAGAAAGCGTTAGCAACGCTAGGAGTTACTACTTACGCCAGCACCTGACGAGCTTACCAGAACCTTATAACGCAAGAAGAAGAAGAGTTTGACTTGGACAACTTCATGATATGAAGAGCCTTTAGATGAAGAACGCCCTACTAATACAAATCAAGGAGAGGAAAGGACTCAAGATCCCGAGACAACAACGGGTTAAGGTCATAATATAAGCCTTCAATCCCAACATTGGGCTTGATATGCTTTCTCTTCCATTTCTTGATATAGAGATTCTATTTCTTTTTAGGCCATGAAGAACGAGAGAGGAGAACGGGGGGGTCAAAGTGACGAGACACCGGGATCGCGTCGCCTTACGACACCAATAACAGTCATTTCTGATGAGGAGGAGGAAAGTCAAATAAAGTAAAGGGGATGGAAATTTAGCAGCCTTAAAGGGGGGGACGAGTCAGAGGCAGTCCCAAGAGTGAAAGTCACTGATAGCCGCATTGAGTGGGTCTTCGGGAGAACATGAGTATCACCGGTGTAGTGCAGCTCGAGGATAAGCCTTCGCGTCCCCAAAGCGGATTGTCTTATCTGTCTTCAACAACCGATCAAGCAATAAAGGAAGTGTGGGACTATTGTCGGGGACTAGTTCCCTTCAGCTGACAGCTCTGACAGACTGCTTTGCTTAGGCATCATCAATAAAGACAATCAATCGCCCATGTCAATTAGACAGGGAAATGGCAAAACCAAGGGAAGAAAGCACACCAAATAAAAAAAAGCAGGTATCCGTTTTCCCCGTCCTCTGCCATCTATCATTTCTGAGGGAAAAAACTCTATCCTTGAGGAGGTAGTAGGTAGAAAATTATTAACCTCACACCTCTATGCTATGAAAGAAAACAAGAAAAACTTACCCCCTTTCTTGAGGGGAGATCATAGGTCCCCAGAGGCCGAAGATCCTCTTTTTCACGACCTCATCAAGTCAAGGGATTTGGAAAAGCCCCATTGGTAGATCTACTGACCTCTCCCTCTAGCTTTCGTTTTGAGTCCTTTCCTTACCTTACGTCGAGCAAAGCAAAAGCTTCAGTCAGCCCTATTCTATGGTAAATTTTCTTAACATTTGTTATAAGAATACCCTATTTATTGAGATCTCTGCTTTCGGTTGGTAGATCCCCCTCTTCCATTCCCAATTTGAAACATGATCTTTACCTTTCATTTGTTCCATTTTGGCGATCTGATACTTAGTTCAGTCTTTTATCCCCCTTTATACTTGGGCGTGGGGATGCAGAAAAAACCATAAAAGCAGCCTGCCACACTAGCGTACTGATCACTAAATAGAGAAAAATAGGTTCAAATTCTCCCAATTTGTGGCCTACCATATGATCTTTTATATAAATAGGAAAACTTCAAAATTGGAAATGACTTGTCATGGGCTTATGCGATGAAGAATGATTTGGTCAAAAAAAGGGGGAGGCATCGTAATAAGAAAAAGAAGTTTTTATCCTCTCCTTATTGCCTCCGATAGAATCATTAGGACTATCAAAAGGACAGACCTTGGGTTGCTTTCATTCGAAGCCTGTGCCAAGCTCGTCATGAGGAAGGAAGTCACTGGAAATCGCTTTTTTTCTGACACTGCCATTGAAATTGGAGAACTATAAACTGTCACTGACACTGTAGGGGCAAGACCTACTCCTTAAGAGGCTTACACCGCTTATAAATAAAAAGAGGAAACTTCAACTTCAACTGCTATTCCAACTGCACTGCATGGTATGTAACAAAGCTTCCATAAACTACAAGAACTAGAACGCAAACCTAAGGTAAGGGGCAGGGATGGACAAGAGAAAGCTGGATTGGTGTAACTAGCAGAGATCTTTGCTTGTATGTAACCCGTCACTGCAAATGGCTCGCTAGCTAAGAATAGCTTTTTTATTTTCTGCAAGAGGATCGGTATTGGCATATACTATAACATAGCCTCAGAGTCCACCAAAAGAAGATTTATAGAATCTAGGGGCACTAAGACTAGTGATAACGGGAACCCCAGACCTTTAACATAAATCCTACACTCGCTAAAAAGGAGGAGTCCAGAAAGTCTATTAGAATCCCTCGGGAACAAATCAGACTTCACAATCACTTAGGCGCTTATAGGCAAGAGAGAGGATTGACTATCAGGACGGACTAGTGACATCTGATTAATGGGATAGCAAGCAGCAGCACTTCCTTTGCTTCTTTCTGGAACTTACTAAAGGACAAAGTAACTTGGCCTATTGATCTTGACCAGCCTCGACTAGTTCCACAGGAAATTACATTTGCCTGTAAACTATTCCCTCAGCTGGCACGACATTGAGAAGAGAATTGCAAATATCTTCACTGGTTTTATAAAATGGAGTCCAGTCCTGGCGCACAAGGAAGGAAAAGAAAAGGAGGGGCGGTGTAAAGTAAAAGAAATTTCCTTAGACTCAGAGATTGCATTTGCTGGTCTTTAACTGGCTTTACAAAACAGGCTTTTATCACAGCCTTGATCACAGGGATGGGAAAATCAAAGTACCGGCCGGGACCCCCCAAAAAGAGATCACCATCGGGACCGGTACCGCTACTAGATTACCCCCTGTAAAGTAAACACTTTCAAACTAGCCAGCTGGATCTCAAACTGGAGAAATAGAACTCCTTTATTAGCTATAAGGCTGGGAACTCACAATCGATAGAGAGGCTTGCCACAGAAAGTCCAGAAGTCGCTTGATTCTCTTCTTAGGAGAATGCATCTTCCTTTCCTGATCTAATGGATTGCCCTTTGACTGCAACTGCAACAGAAAGGGCTGGGGATTAGCTGAGCTCGAAGGCAGATGGCACTTTTTCCGAACTGGCTAAAAAAGAACTCACTTGCGCGTCTTATTATAAAATCCTAGGGCTGACAAAAGGGCTTACCCTACGACTGCTAGCTTTTACTTGCTTGAAGGAGATTTCATTTAAAAGGCTTCCTTCCGGGGAAAGACTTCTATTACCGGGGACTACTAATACAGCTACGGGGAATAAAGACACCACATACCACATAGAGAAAAGAAAGCGGAATAGCAGGACGAGGTGAGGAAAAGATCTTGATAGTCTGACTTCAGGAGGAGAATCCTTTATAGTAATCTAAAATAGAAGCTCGTGCGCACAATCTGGGGGACTTTCCTTGTGGCGAGTGCCATAGAAAGCTTGTTTTTAGGAGTGCCGGAATAGAATAAGTTCTTTTAGACAATTCATATTATTTATTCGATGTGGTACACATATCTAAACAGTATTTCAGAGACGAGCTGGCTAGACTCTTACCGAAATTTCGTAAAGAAAAAATGGATTCGTCAGTTCTATCCTCTCTCTATGTTACGCTCACTCGAGGTCTATCATGCACCAGTTTCCGACAGGAGCCCTGACATTCGTCGTGGGTAAGAAATTTCCCCAACCTACGGTAAAAGCGCCTGTTACCTTTACACTATCTTGGCTAAGAAAGTCAGATCTCTAGCCCTTATCTTATACACTTAGTCCCGGTTCGTCTTTCCTTTATTTACCCAGCTTTTACTTACTTTCTTTTAAGGTAGTATGCTCTAGTGTAAGTGCCGTTCCTGCCTCTCTCTGTCCAACTCGTTACGCACGCAATTGACGTAGTAGACCTCTCGCATGATTGTTTCAATTATTTATTCAATCAAGAAAGAAACGCCGTAATAAGATCAGGTTACATGATTGGTCTGTGAAGGAACATCAAGAAAGAGGATCAGACTTGATCAGTTCAGGCTATGCGAGTCGTCTATCTAGTGGAAATGCGCTCCGAAGGGCATTGCTTTCTCCATTGAATCAGTCTAATATTATAAGATGTTAAATTCATTGTGTTCTTCTGTCACATTGTAGCGTACGGTGTCTCGTGCCAAGTGAAAGGAAAGCTCCGCTTGCTCCAAACCATGAAATCAAAGAGAGTGCCCGGTCATCATCATTCCACTCCCTTCTTGGTCTACTTCGGTTACAACTTTCTCTAAGGTACGGTGCGATCAGACCAAGTGCGAGATTGGATCAAAAATAGCGTATGAAAGCATTATGGTCTATCTAGTACAGTACGATCGATCAAGTCATTCAGTAAAGTCTCTTAGCTAGGTCTTTATTAAATTATATTAGAGCGGGTAGTTGATATTGCTCCCGAGAAATTCTTTCCTTTTTCGTTTGTGCATCTTTCTCCCATGCATTTCCGGATCAACCAACCGGCTATTTCCTTTCCGACAAGTCTTTCCGGGGGGAGCAGAGCTATTGAACTAAAACGCCTTTCAATGAACAACAACAATTCCTTGGTACTTTTTTTTGGTAATCCCACATCCGCAGATCTAGGATTTATGCAGAGTACTTTTTCGTTCCCTTCCAGTAGTAGCTCCTCTAGTCGTTCTTCAACTAGGTCGGACGCGCAAAGCGCTCCACCAGAGTTAGAGGAGGTATTTAATCACATCTGCGATAAAAGCGCAGAGTTGCTTCGACTCCAGAATACAGAATTACCGCAGGCTAAAAGCCGGAGTAGTTGATCCAGTAGTTCTAAATATAGATAGAAGAATCCCGAATGAACAACCATCCACAAATGTCAATTCATTCAAGCAAGAGAGTGCAACAATCCTTTCCTTTGACACCGGTCCCGTAAACGAGTGAAAAATGCCTTGTACAGTTTCCCTTTTCCCTTTCAGCCAGTCCAAGAGTTCAGTTCACTCGAAAGCGGGTAGCCATTAAGGAAAGCGGCTGTTGGATATTTGGTTTGAACCGGTTCCGCCCCGCCCCAACTAGTAAGCCTTTCTTCCGTCTTTATGCCTATTGAGAAATAGACATAAAGACGGAAGAAAGGACAGACGGGGCGGAACTAAGCAAATGAGAAAGGTAAGATAATCGCACATACATATAGGGGAAAGGGAACTACAATTGAGCTTGACTCACTATACGGCTTTCTTTACCCTCGAGTACCTTTAGCTGAAGATCAAATTAGTCTGTACAGCTCCTTCTCGAATGTCCCATTAAGAAAGTCCCGCTTGGTATTGATGAAATCAATCGTCTTCGAACCCTAGAAATGCCATAACTCTATCTCCTTCGGACCCTGAGACTGATCTAACCCTACTTCACCGGAGACTGAACTACCTGAGCCTGAGACGAAAGCCCATTGCAAATACCTATCAATTAGAACCACAAGCAAACCTTCATTGACTCCTCACTCTGAACGAGATTCCAATAAATCCCCTCACTTCGGGTGCTTCAGCGGTGAAGAAATACAAATACGGAGATCTTTCTATAGAATAAATGAAAGAAGGACGTCGTAACCGAAATCATAATCGCGCCTTAGCATTTGTCTTAGTAAAAAGGGAACTGAACTCGAGCTAGTCTGAACTCTTGAAGATAGGTCTTGCTTATAGAATTCCAGTTTCAATAGGCTATCGATCCCCCTTCTTCTTTTGGTTCCCGCCCTCCGGACCTACCAACTTCATCTTGACTAGAGTTCATTTCCCGCGAGTACCTTCCTATCAATCTAACTTCTTATTACATAGAACCTTTCCTTCTTCTTCTTAGCTCACAGCTTCTCCTTCTATGAGAACTGAAGTGGTGAGGGCAATCTGGAAGATTGACTTCCCCGGCTGGATTCTATCCTTTTCACACCCGAGACTCCCTTCACTACATAAATACAGGAACCGAGAGAAAGAGTTCTACCTGAGCTAACACCATGACAGGGAGAAAGGACGTTTATGCGCTTAGAACGTGGCGTGCTATTCTACATTTCGTGCCTATCGTATCTATCCGGGAATCCCCTACTTCGCGAGACTAAGCAAAGATAACATATTGAAAGGATTTCACTTCTCGAACGAGGCCTATTCAACTACAGGAATTTCTTCTGGTTCGCTACTTAGATTATTGGATTGGACCGAAACCGGCCTAGGGTGAGCTACTTACTTACTTGACTTTCTTCCTTGTGGGAATGGCCGATTCACTACTCCCTCGAACTGTCTTATCACTTTCCTGGTTCACAACTAGCTCTATTTTCTCCTTTGGCTTTCAACACTATAACAGTTCCTTCAAAGGAAAGAAGGAATTAACAGTCAAAGACTTCCGGCACAGGCGCACAGAACAAAGACAATAGGACTGGACCGTTCAAGCAGAATCGTCGCTTTTTCAGCTTGAGCGCATCTCCTTACTACAACCTTCCTTTTAGACTACAGGTGCGCTACTCGATAGCTTCCGTTTCGACTATTTAATCTCTTTCTAGTTCTAAAATGAGTTTTGTTACTGGGCTTAGAATAAAGCTTAGGAAACACATTCCATTGACTTATAATACAATACCCGAACCCATTGAAAGTGATAAAATGAGTTTATGCGCTTATAAGTTGGCCTTCTAGGATCAATCCTGAACGGCCAAGTCCCCTGCCAACCAAACTACGAATTCTCATTTCTTTGACCGATAGGAACCTCTTTATGTGATTCAAGAAGTGGATTAGCTTAACTAGACTAATCGACTTCAAACCTATCTTGAGAAAGCCAATCCAAGGCTTATATTATAGGAGGGAGTTGAAAACGACAAGCAATTACCTCTTTCTTTCCCCACGCCTTCTGCCTCGATTCGGATGATGCATTCCACTTTGTTGACTTTGACTTTTCAATCCCTGACCGTTCACTTGAACACGGAAGCTTTCAAGCAGAGACAAAGCAGGCAAGAAGGAATCGTCTTTCTGCTCGTGAAAACGGAAATTTACTTTGGCGGATGCCCGTGCCCTGCCGAGTGAAGGAGAGATTGTCATGGGGATCCAAAGCCCTGGTCTGGGAGTACTGAGAGTACTGAATCTGAGGTCTCATTTAGTCTCTGTTGACCGGACTAGTCTCGTCCCATCTGGGCTGTTTGGCTGACATATCAAAAGGGTAGGATTCCGTTCCCGAGGGGGTGAGGCTGCCGCGCTTGGTACGGCGAGTTGCTAGCTATGGACCAAAGAGAAGGGCATATGTGATATCCATTCCGGTTATTGATGCCCGACTTCTCTAGGCGGTTAGCTCTCTTGCTTCGGTTAAGCAACGAATTCCTCTCGAGCTGCACTTGTGTTTGGTTCTTTCTCCCTTCCCGAAAGGTCTATGTCTTATGAGTATTCGCATTGTATCACTACAGCCAGGGACGAAGAGGCGTTCAATAGGAGAAGTCCCTGTCTTCCCTTTTATTTGACTTTAAACGACTGACTGACTGGGTGAGAAGTGCTCTCTTTCTCGGGGATGTGGATCATATCATACTAAGCAGTTAAAAGGAAAGCCTCTCAAGCAGAACCAGCCAAGGAGGAAGTCAAATAGAAAGCAGGACTCTTTCTCGCTGAGACTTCTGCTCTTACAGCCAATGCCATTCCATCGCCTTCCTAAGAGCCTGTTCAAGATGCATTTATAGTTCTTCTCTTCGCCCTTAAGGAAGTGCGACTATTGGGATTGTATCCGTAGTTTTGATTGAGGAGTTCCTTTTTTTGAAATTCAATTAGGGGGGGCTTGTTACATATTTCTTGCTTTTGTGGCTGGCTGCTCGAGGATTATCCTAAACCAAGTTGGAGTCATAAAAGACTCCCCTGCAGTAAGAAGGACAAAAATTCTTTTGACTTCGAGGACCCTTTCAATACATTTTCTGTTCCTTTCGATGGCTATTGAGATCCACTTACAGAGGGCCTTTCCCGCTGATCTTAGTGACCTTGCAGCCAGTCCTGGTTTTCTTTCTGGGGTGAGAGTGCAGTCTTAGTCTCTCTGTTTGTGTTGATGTCTAAAATCCCCAAGGTCGAGCTTAGAATCCTCTCCTGTAAGTCGAGCTTAGAATCCTGTCTTATTTAAGAAGAACGCATTTTAAGCTTTTCTTTAAAGAGAAAGGTTAAGGTCTAAGATGAAAAATGACCCATCTTAGGTCATAAACTGGGCTTTGTCTTTAATAAAAGGGCACCTAAAGAGCAAAGAGCTTCTTTTCTTTTAGATTGAAGTAGGTCTCTTACTCTTTTACCAGCTCTACGACCTTTTCTTTTTTAAGGTATAAGATGACAGCCCCTATTCTATTTTCTCTCCTGTTCCCGCATCCCTTCCGGCAATCAAAACCAACATTCTGAATTTCCTGTGTGTGAGCCCGTGTCAAGGGAAGCGCTTAAGCCCGGATGGCATGGGTAGTCCTCGTCGTGAGTTGATCCGGTGAGAATGGTTGCGTCAACGTAGAAAAGAAAGAAGGTGGTCCTACCCCCTCTTCCGTTTTCGCCATATATGCTATAGGCTTTAATAAAGCAGTACGGTTTTTTCCCACAAAGAAAGAAAGCTCCTTCACCATTGGCATGGTGGGCTCATCTCAAAGCAACTGAACTGCCTTAATAAAGGGCTTAAGCTGCCGTATATATAAAGGCATACCCTTTTCTTTTAAGCTAAACCTCAAGAATAAGCTGCTAGAATCGGTATCGGTTGCTATTAAAGAGAAAGGGTTGAAGCAATTATCCCAATTCAACTTCATGCCGAGCGGCAAGAGGGGTAGCTGGATCAGAGCTTCGGACTCTATATCAAGCGACTTCCCTTATGAAATTAAAAAAAAAGCAAATAGAAGACCTCTCTTATTCAGAGTTTCGTTCCTGATGAAACTACTCAAAGGAGGAATTAAGTGCCATCCCTACCAAAGATAGATCTCTTATAGGTATTTATAGGTATTCCTTTTTTCGTCTTCCCCAAGCCCAAGTATAAAGGGGGATCCTTCACTCCGGACAGAATCGTCTGCTGTTGAGAAATTCAAGTAGAAATTGCCGACTTAAAGATCTTAAAGATAGATAATAGATAGCGGATGTGCCGTTGAGAATTCTTTCTATTCTATATTAAGGAAAGAAAAGTGCTTTCTTTGCTTTCGGGAAGTGGAATCTTACGGTCTTCTCGCGGATTAGGGTACCAGTCCGGTAGTAATAAGTTGTTAGGAATCGATTGATTCGCCTTTCGCCCTTTTGTCTCTTTCCTTAGTCGAAAGCGATAATGAGAGCAGGAAAGGCAACTAGTCTTGATGCCGAGAGCTGGACCAAATAGGAGGCTTACTCTCTCTATAGCAGAGGATTTTGGATCTAATTCTTTCTAAGATGCTATGCCAGATGTCGGTGAAAGAAAGGGCATCGTTTTCACTTATACTATGCAATTTCTCTCTCATACTATATAAGAAAGTCAGTATCTCAACCGTCCAGCCAGTCGTTTAAAGTCAAATAAAAGGGAAGGGGAATAAAATAAGGCTTTATCATTCAGCGGTTGCAGCCTATTATAGATAGGGGCAAAGCGCTGGTCACGTTACAGCTACTGTGTTGACTGTTACTATACTACGAGAATTTGCTTTTCATTGAGCTTCCACAATCGATTCGTGAGCCTTTACTTAGTAGGGCGATTTGATAACAGAGGATTTCCTTGACTCATTCTAACGAGAAGGGGATCCCGAGGTTGAAGATGAAGGCATGTACGAATGAAGGTAGAGATCGACGATCCAATTGATCTGGGACCCGAGGCATAGCAATCAGAGGCGTAGAGCATAGTATGTTGGAAGGTGCTTTGAAAAGGAAAGACCAACTAAAGGCCTGTCATAGTCTCCCAAAAGGAACTTCCTAAGCGCGGTAGCATGGTTAATGGTTTCAGTTGAGTCGACTGGGAACGAATGCTTAGCGGGAAAATAAGCTCTTGTTTCAGAAGCCGAGAATGAAAGAGATGATTAAAAAAGTAATACCAATACCAAGCTTGTTATTTATAGGGGGGCCTGCCTCTTATTCATCTGTTGGAGTAAGAGTAGTAGGTTAGGAGTTAACACCAGGTTCAATTCGTTTTGATAACAAACATAGATCCGTTTAAGAAGAAGAGGTAGTGATGCCAGTTCGAAGGGGAAGAAAGCCAAGAACTCTGGAATGAAAGGCCAAGGAGATGGGAAGAAGGACTTCGCCCGAAGGGATGAGACTTTTGGCAATCGTAGGCTTTAGTTCATACCGGGTAGCAAAGCAAAGTTAGGAGCCTAGCCCAAGATGGATTTGAGCCGGTGTTGTCGGAAAGCTAGAAGGGAGAGGGCGCGATAGATGAGGATATTTTCGATATTTTAGCCGTCTCCTCTCAAGTGAGACGTTCATTTTGGTACAGCCAGAAAGCCTATAGCATATAAGGCGCCATTCTCTTTCTTTTCTATCCACATCAGATGAAGAATTTTCTATTGCCAAGGGGAATAACAAAAAATTCTCAGGAATGGGTGGTGCTCCGCCTGTCCGCCCTAAAAAGAATGCTTCTACTAAAGCAAGACTACCAGGGTAGGCTCAGCATTAGATGAAACATGAGCATAAGAAGTTTTTGTTTTCCCACAAATTGAGTAAGATAAAAGGGGTCCGCCTTCCTAACTCCACTCAATGAATCATGAGCAAAGGCATCCAGGTACGTTTGAGCGGGGCTAGAATGCTTCGATTCCATCTTTCGGGTCTCACTCTCTCTTTTAGCGACAGGCCTTGCTTCTATATTCCGCTTTCCTACTGCAGGGAAATTCAAATGGCTGGAATCGGAGATGAGAGCTTCAAGCGAAGGGAACGAGCTTTCCATGAATAAGAAATGCTTGCAGCTCGAAGTTACGATCCCTTACTTTAGCTGGTCGACGAACTAAACTGCACTCGGTCTGCATCCTATCTTAACTAACTCGAGGAAGACTTATAGGCTTTTAGGGTATCACATAGAAGCGAATGGAGTCTTCCTTAAACCGGGATGGTCAATCGAAGCTTCCGAACTTGATCTGGATCGAGATCAAAGCAAAGGGAACACTTCGCTCGGTGACGTAAAGAGACGTTAGTCATTCCACGAAATAAAATATGGGACAGCTGGGAACGGCGTCATGCTGATGCCGCGAAATCAGGACCCTCTCCCGAGGTAGTTACTATATAGATTCGTGCTTCTTAAGTCGATGTTGACCTGTATAGAAGTCAGATGTTGGAAAGGGAAGCCCCCAGTACTCTTTCAGCCAAGTAATACCTTTAGAGTATAGTATAGCTGAGTAGCTAAGAGCTTCTGGTCATTTTTCAAAGTATGAATCGACTTTGTTTTGCGTTAATGGGGCTGGACGCAATTTCTTTCCATATCTTTGTTTTTCTTTCGATGTCAAGAAAGACATTTTTAATGATTTGAATCCGAGACGCGGGATTACCCGCTTTTATTAAGAAAAGCAATCAATTTCTTTATACTTCTTCCTTCAGTATAAAACGCTCCGTCTGTTCCTGAATAGCTTCTTTCAAAAGGGCTTCTGCTTCTAAGGTCTCATTCCTTTGAACCTGAGGGAGGAGGAAAGTCTGGGATGAGAAGGGGGTGTCTGAAGCGACACCTTTTATACTAGAGATTTTGTGTACGAATTGACTCTGGTGATGGATCGGGGCAATTCATACGTAGGAAATTCTCCACCCAAAGGGTAGTTTTCAAGCTGAGGGAAGGTTTGGGCTTACCGGCTAACAAGAGGTCTTTTTCAAACGGCTCTATTTTCAAATAAGATTCTCATTCCAAAGAGATATCAACAGACACAGAAAGAGATCTCAATCCTGCAGTTGGCGAAGCAGAAGTCCCATAAGCACCCACGTCTGAAGAAGCAAATGCTCTCGCCTTAGGGAAGCATACACACCTACTGCGAATTAGAGAGACCTGACCTACATTCCATTCATTAATCATCTCGTAGGAATTTCCCTTCTCAAAGTAGGTCATAGCTAAGGCTGAATTAACAACAGCTGAACCAAACGATCGGCCGAAGAGGTACTGCATTAATTCTAAAAGTCAAACTAAAGGCCACCTATCAGTGGCGGCCGACAAATCGAATGAATGACAGTTACATTCGCCACTAAGTAAATCAAGTGGGCGTGTTTGATTAAAAGTCCCGTCCATTTTGATTCTAACTAAGACTTTCATTAGCCAGTCATGTACAGGCTTCAATAACCTCTGATTTACATAGTTACCAATGGCAAATATGCGTCTTTTGGTCCCCTCCACAGACTGACCTAGTTTCCCCGTGCAAGCACAACCAGGGATTTGGCGATGATTTGGTAGAAAAGTACCTATATACTGTTCATAGTAATCTAGATCCCATCCCGTGAACATTTTGTTGTTCGGGTCCAAGGCATACCTAATCCTGATTGGCCACAAAATTCCAGATGACCATTGTTCGCCATATAGATGAATAAACTCTATAAGTTGGGTAAATGAGATCATCTCAAACATCAGCGCTGGGAAACAAGACCGTCTTTTTCGATCCTTGAACCCCCGTCTGATGTGTGTGTATCAGTAAGACTCTAATTGCACACACGGAATGTCGGGAGAGACTTCCAGGTTGGGTACCGGGACATTCCCTGGAAAAGGGGAATGTTAGATAGCCAGGGTATATATCTATTAATGATGTTGGGCAAACATCATTTTATGTCGCTTAACACACCTCTAACAGACTCGATATCATTAACCGGGCTGACAATTGAATCAAAAGTCTTCCTAGAAATAGGAACAGCCATATCTACCACTCTATACAAAGTAAAGAATGACAAATATAACTGTACCAGTTTGTCAGCCTTATCATCCTTCCGATACATCATTTGACGATGGAAGGTGGGAATGATTGTAGGATACCCTGATCTAGTAAGAGAGATTGGGGTAGGCAACTGACCTGGTGACCTCCTGTCACCACCGTACGCTATTTGTAACGATGATGAACACTGCTTTAAATAAAGCGCAGTATAGAGTAAACCAGATCCTTTGACTAACACAGCAACCTTTTTGCTAAAGAGATGAATGCTAATACATCCCTGGAAACACCACCATAGATCATTAAGAGCACCTTGAAAAGATAGCCCTTCATGACCCGAGGATCTTCTAAAATCCTCTGCCACCGTATTGGTGACAAATCTAGACACTTGTCAAACAACCCTTTATTAAACATAAAGAAATTCAGACTTTTCAGCCGTTCGATCCGAGCGTGCAATACCAGCTCTTCACATGGTCGCCTTTTCATGTCCACCATTCGGGTTGTTGATAGTTATCTTTCTTCGCCAGAACACGGACTCACCTAGAGCACCCCCTCGAGGTAGGCACTTGGAAGGCACTTGGTGGTACAAGAGTACTAACTGAGGAGCTTTCCAGTCTCCACAATTGTACTGTGGTTAATATAACCATATGTGCAGATGAGATTCTGAAGAACTGCAACCTAATCTCCTCAAGTGGAGGTCTAGGAACGAAGAATAAAGAAGCCGTTACGCTCGTCCCTACTGATGCCTTGTTTCACATAAACAACAGGGGAAAGGCCGCATCGGAGATTCGGTTGTAAGATGTGCTTATTGACAGATAGGATAGGCCTTTGAAGGTCCTCTAGTTAGCTTCTTCAATAAGTCTAAAAGGAAGTTTTCTTACCGGTTGGGGAATGGCTGAGGCAATCTCCTAAGCCATAAGAGAGAAGGATAGGGGAGTACCTTGACTTGACTGCAAGCTCTATGAAGGTTCCTTTGCTTCCTCTCTTTTTGATTTGTTCTCTGAGTGAGTTACCTTAGGGACCTAGCTGGACTTCCTTTCTTTGCCTGCAAGCCCCTATAAGGTGTCTATCTAGAAGGAGAAGCAAGGAATGAGATTGCTCTTTCTTTTTAAGTTTCTAGAAGCTAAGGGCAGAACAGACTGTATTAGATGTGAGCTGTCTCTTCTTTAGTGCAGTTGGATGTGGCAACAGGAGTTTCGTGAATCAAATACCTGAGGAATATAGTCACTGTAGTTTTATATCAAGATAGATTGCATTATAACAAATAAGCTCTTCCGCTTTCTTCCTTGAAGGTTAGATGAAGATAAGACAGGTAAGAATGGATGAGGTAGCTGTTCTTTGTTGTTGGGAGTTCCTATCCTAGTAGCTCGGTTGTTATAGAGCAGCAGACGAAGACGATAAGAAGAAGCGTCTGCATCGTCTGCTAACTAGGAGAAAGAGAAGACGATCAGACGAAGACGATTTCTCGTCTGCTCAACCCTGGTAAACTCGAATGGGCGGGTACTTGAATGTCACATCTTGTCAAAACCCCGTCTTTTTGATTAAAAAAGAGCGATTTAAGCATTCACAAACTCTATCAATTAGTGTTTCCTTGATTCACTTTATTTTACTTGGATTTAAGATAGCGGTTGGATCCACCTCTAAAATGAATTGAGAATTCCCAAAAGGCAAGAAGCCCTAAAAGTAAGGAAAGACTCAACATTAATTCGACTGAACTTCTATAGTTTGAATTCATGAGATCAATAGTCCAATAGCGTAGCATATCAGCCAGCCCCCTGTCTGGTGTTTGCCGAAAGCCCCTTGATGTCCTTGTTGCTCCCTGGTTAGATAGAGCGGCAAGTATACTTCCAGGTTTCCAACGCGTGGACAATTTTATTTGAGCAAAGTAGAGATCTCCTGAATTCCATGTGGGACTCTCCAATATTCTTTCAAGAATTGGATTGCAATAAAATAATCTCTTTGACGATCTAACAAAGTCTTGTTCCATTTATTCTTATTCCATTCTAAGCGAACTCTTCTTGCCATTCTGATCATCTCCCAGTTTCTCTTTCTTTCTTCCCGTTCCATTCTTTTTTCTTTTTATTAGAAATCTATTTCTGAATAAGGGCCATAACGTTTCGAGGCTTTCCTACGCGACGATACCAAATCTTTCTTTCCTTATCAGAGAGGGGCCCCAATGGAGCTTCGGAGTCTGCCGGCAGCGCAGTTCCGAAATGGATCCAGCGGTTTGTTTCCGCGGGAACTCCCTCGATAGGTTCTCCCATGGAAGGATCTCCGGAGTTGATCGCCCAATTTGACCTGCCGGCGGTGCCTTCGGGCCACGGGCAAGCCCCCCGGCGGAGAGCACTTCATCATCGGAGGGGCCTACTGGTACTACTACCCAGACTACCAATCCGAAGCTGGTCCCACTTTAGTTGTAGTGGAGACGCCCAATTGCCTTTAAGAGAGAGGGTGGGCCCACCCTGGAAAGGCCATTCTTTGAAGGCCCCATTGGGAAACCCACCTTTCCTGCAGCTGCCCCCTTCCCCCGGAAGAAGGGGCGCTTGTGGTGCATCAAGCCGGGGACCTTACCCTAGAGCAGTTCCTCTCCTTCCGGGACGACAAGAACGTCCCTCTCCCCCGCTACTGGGTTGACTAGTCAGCTTCTAAACGAGAAGTCTTTCGGAATTGGAGAGAGAAAAGAGGTATCGATTTTTGAATTAGGATCGGTGGAAGCGAACATCCCTTCCTTTTCGAGTTGTAGCAGTCAAATTAGATAATTCACCAGCAGAAGGGGAGGTAGTAGGGAGAAGAGATCTTATACGAGCAACGGCTATATATGAAATGGAGTTGGATGTTTTGGGTATGTGTTGGTATTAGGTGCAAATGGAGGGCGTAAGGCATAGGGATCGGAATGAATGAAGCATAGGTGAAAAGAGTTCCAGTCCAAAATCGGGATACAGGGAAATCTCCTCATCCCTGGTCCTGTCTGAACTAGGAATATCTGGGGCTGCCACAGATGCTTATTGTGGAATGGGGGGAGTGAGGGGGTTTGGGAGCAAACGTATTATGGTATATAACAACCAAATATTTGAACCTTCAAAGGAAAGGAAAGGTAACAACCTCCGAGGCAAAGTACTGAAATAGTCATAGTGAACCTATGTCGGTTACCTTTTAGCAGGAACCCCGTCGAGGCTATCTGCCACCTTCGGTATGGGTTTCCTTAAAGGGGACAGCCACTTGCAATAGCGCTTACAACTCTTCGAGTTGCCTACCTGCTTCGTCTGAGAGTCAGTCAGTAAGAATCACTTCAGTGAATCGAAAAATCCATGAAACTTTCGGTAATTCCCTCCACTGGTTTTCCAAGTCTCCTACTGAATCCAGAGATCCCGATCGCGAGGGGTTCGTGGTTCAATGCTAAATCTCTTTCAGATCCTTCATTCGAGCAATCCATCGCTCGTACTACTACTACTAATTCAATCGAACGCGAGTAGTTCTCTTTTTGCTAAGGATGCCTTTTTTTTCCATCCATAAGAGTCCACAATGAACATCCTTTATTCTATCGAGTGAGAATTTCTCCCTTTAGGCAAAGGTTGCCTTTCCGACCCTCTTTCGATCAATCCAGTTCAATTCTTTGTGGCCTATTCTATTCCCAACTAAACTATGGGGCTTTCCGTTGAGCGATCAATCGATCGGTTCTGAGTCGACCAAACAATCTATCGATCAATCTTTCGCAGAAAGGGATTGATGTTATCCGGCGTTCTATCATTCCATCAATTTTAATCAAAAAATGAGTTATATAGGGCGAATCGAGTTAAATAGAATTGACAAGGAATGGAATGAGATGATCTAAGTTCTAAGTGCCGACCTTTCTATCAACAACAATTCGTAGACAAGGATGCCAATCCGAAGTCCATACCACGATTACTACTCTGCAAAGAATTCTTACCCTAAAGGTTCATTCCGCCCTCCCTCACGTGACTAAGCGGACACTGCCGGGTGCGTGCGGTAGCTCCAGAAACTGCGCAAAGGGGGAGACGGAAAAGCCCTATCACTCACCAGATCCAAGAGGAGCACTTCGACTTCAGCCCTTTGATCATCCAATCCTTCAATCCATGACTACGCTAGACAGCTCAGCGAAAGAAGCGAAGCGAGCAGCAGGAGAAGCAAGGGAAAAGCAAGAAAGATAACTACTATGCTACTCTTTTCTCTCTATCCTCTGCTCTTCGCCTAGCAGCACTATTGGATTACAGGAACTACTAGATTGCTAGATCTTCTTTCTTTTATTAATTATTATTATATGTTCTATCTTGATCTAAAACTATTTAATCACACAAAAGGTTAGAGGAATAAAGAAAGCTACCAGCTAAGAATGTCTTTGCTCACTCAGAGAACAAATCAAAAAGAGCTATTTAAGCAATCACAAACTAGTTGCTATGAGGACTTCCTTACTCAACTAGAATAGAGCCAGTAAAGCTACCATCCCACAGGTAAGATTGAAGACCTCTCTTTCCTCTTCACTTCACTAGCTGCCCTATTCGCTTAGCTACTTGCCTCAGGTATTCCCACAACAGCGGATAAAACTACAGCGGATGGTAGCATCGGGTGTCAAAGAGCTCCTATCTATCGGTTGCATCCTTAGGAACTACCTACACCGGTCGGGGTCGAGTGATCCTCAGGGGTTTAGGGGTGCTTCTCCGCTTCTCCTGCTGCGACTACCTCTCCTCTATTTTAAAGGTAAAGGCCCACCAGAGAGAGGCAGGTGCTTTCATGAATGAATGCGGTAAACCAATCAATCTTTTCGTTACATATCGGGGACAGGGAACCAGCCCAGCTAACTCGATTTCCCAAAGAAAAGAGAGGGCGCTCTTCCAATATTGAGCTCCTAGCTCTCCCTCTCTATTTTCAAAAGTATATAGAAATGGTAGGCAATGGGAGTGAGTGAACTACCCGGGGAGAAAGGGGCAACTACCTCTCTATAGAAGGGAAAGGAAAGGTAACTTCTACTGTAAATATTCCATCTTCTGAGCGAGAATACCCTTCCCTACACTCGGTAGCTAAAAGCTTGTGAATGCGCCTGCCCCCTTTTTTCTATATAGGGGATGAGGACTTGCCTGATTCTTTTGGAGGTGATGAGATATTTCCTTTTGTTGCTGTGTGCTCAGTTAGCTATTTTAGAGGTTGTAATTGATGGCGATGTTGCCGTTGCATCTGCTGTATTGTTCTTTGCTCGTTAAGCAGTCCTTTCGCTTATTTTTGAATAAACATCTTTATTTTAGGCGCTGCTTCTGACTCTCCGCCTTCAGCCGGGCGATCGGTCCTATGTTCAAAGGGTGATGCACCACGTAACCAACCCAACCCCTTTATTTTATGGTTCGAATCAAGCGAAAGCAAAGGCATTACTTTTGGACTAAACCAGCAACCAAGACTTAGCAATGGCGTCCTCTGCAAGCGTAGCAGTTGGTGGAAGGTGGTAGAGGGGGCATATCTTACGTGAAGGGATTTCAAGCGCTTCACTTCCTAAGTGAGTTAGTTGGCTTACTTGCTTGTTGGGATAGAAGGCTATTCAAAGCATCTATAGAAATTAAACCTTGCGTTGCATGAATAATTAGAGCCTCCATAGAAATCCCGATTCGATTGGGAGCCAAAGATTCTCAAAATGGCTGGTTGAGCCGTGGGCACTTCCCTGGTCTTTCTTTCTGTCCTTTACGCGGCGCGGCGTTAAATCGCAGCTCAGGTCAATCCCCCGTTCCCGGAGAAGGAAAGAACTCATTTGAGCAAATCAGAAAGGCTATTCATGTGGAAAGGATAGCCGGCCGTAGGGAAGGAGGAAAAGACCCTCAACATTTACATAACCTTTAGGAAATAAAATGAAATGGTATCGGATCAACTAGATATGAAAATCCATTCCTTTATGCAAACAGAAGAGAGCTTCGGCTACG